TCTACACTAAGGAAAAAAATCACAATGGATCGAAGCCCCCCTTTTTTTCTTCCAATTAGTGAAGCGAGAGTCGGAAAGTTTGCTCTTGTCTGATGAATAATAAGCGCTATAAGGTCATTTTTGTTTAGTAACAAACCCTGTGAAAGCCATCTCATAGGTGAACCTGGGAAAACAAACGATAGAAAAAAGCCTTTATAAACCTTAGCTGTCTTTAAAGTGCAAGTGAAATATCGACTTTCATTCAACTTTAGGAAACTATAGTAAGGTAGCGAAGTTCAGAGGAGCGGCAGGCAAGCAAGAAGTTCATCCATTGAAGTTGAAGTAGTTTCAGTACTTCATCGATTTTAGTTGAAGTAAACAATTGATCTCTATCGTATCAAGTAAGGGGGAGTAAGAGGGCCACATGAATCGATCTTTTTTTTTCAATCTAGATCCCCCTTGCAATTGATCTGTGCGATATCGACTATGCTAACGCGAATCTCTAACAGTCGTAAGCAAGTCTCTCAATCGTTTTCTCCTGTCGTTAACTCTCGAAACTCTTGCAAGGCTCTCAAATGGTCCAACTGTCGTAACGGTCGCGGGGGTTCGGGGGGACTAATGGTATAGAGGCAAGCCTTTGTACTATTCGTTTCGAGTTCCTCCCTTCAAGAGCTCCGCTAGTATACTAACTTGGTTACCTAGCCCAGAATAAAGAATCCATAGAGAGTATCAAAGAGAGTAAGAAATTCTTATAACTATAACAAGCATGTAAGCAAATCGCGGTAGGTTAGACGATGGCTGTTCTGCAAATAGGCAATCGAGAGAGGCAAATAGGCGGAAATCGGGAAACTTTTAGTATGGTGGTATGCGAGGAGCAAGACAGTATGCAATCAATAAGTACGAGCAAGCTCACTCATAGTACGATAAATAAACACAAAGAGCAGCAGTAAATAGCCAGTTCTTTCAGTATTCGCGGTAAGCAAGATAAGGTAGATCTTCAAATAGCTAGTATAAAAAAAGAAAGTAAAGTAGTAACTTCCGGAGTGAATGAGTGCAGCAAGGAAATAAGCCTATAAGTAATTAGATGCAAGCGAAGTATAATATTAAAAAAAAAGCACAAAGCAAGATCCATAATACGAAAAAAAATTATAATGAGGAAAAAAAAGATTTGGCGACTTAACGTAACGAATGAGCGGAGGAGGATGAGACCCTTTCACTGAACATATCCAAGAGAGAGACAAGTGGTTTCCTTGAGGAAAATTTTTCTTTTAACTGCGCAGGAATATGAAAAAACAAAACACGTGCATCCAAACACTCGCAAATGCTATAGGATGGTGCTGCCCCAGTAAGAAATTCGTGAGGTGCCGCTGGAGCTTATTTCCTCTTTCTTCCCCCCCCAAAAAAAAAAAAGGAGAGAGATGTCCCGTCCCTTCTTTATGCACATACATATACATAGCCAGACACAAAGGTCTACAATCCGGTCAAAAGATTCAGTTCTTTAAGTTCATGAAGAGTCTCTTGTTCTCTTCTCTTACTTGCTCTAGCGGCTGGCAAAGGCCAACCGAGAGGGGAGAACGAATGGCTCAGGAAAAGACTGGTTCCGAGCGGACTTGTAGAGCTGCTGCTTGGATTATCGTAGAATAAGAGGAGCCGTCTTAGGAAATGACTTAACTTAAAAGACAGATGCCGCCGCTGCGAGGCGAAGGAGTAACTTGTCTGATCTTGTGGTGCACTCACTCCCGGTACGAGAATGAAATGACGCCCCAGCTCGACTCGAGACCAAGACTTCTTACAACTCGCACCAATAGCGGCACTGAATGGCCGGAGATTGATTGAAATGAAAAGGCAGCCCAGCCGCCCCCCTCCCCTAGCCGACTACCTACTCGTGCTCATAGCTCGATCGGGCGTCAAGAGTATGGTCCGGCGGAAAAACGGAAGTTGTCCGTATCAAGTGATACGTGAATTGCTCAGTAGTGCTTCGCCACTACCGTAGCTGGCGGAAATAGCTTAATGGTAGAGCATAGCCTTGCCAAGGCTGAGGTTGAGGGTTCAAGTCCCTCCTTCCGCTCTTGGCTTCGTCGTTTAGTGATAACGAGTGGAGTAAGCAGCGAGTAGAGTGCATAAGCCCCTTAGAGATAGAGGCGAGCAGCAAGCAGCCCTTTGTTTTGTATAGGGTTTCAAACCTTTATTACTAATAATAAGAAAGGGGCAAGCCAAAACCTACTCCTAACTTGCTGGTTTTTCAGCCTAGCGTTTTCCCTTACTAGTAAAGGGGCTGCTAGTTGTAGCGCGCAGTGTACTAAAAAGCGGATTGAGATTACTAATGACGGATGAAGGTTGAGGATAGAACATGTTCGCTGCCTCGCCCTTGTCTCCTTCGCCGGAGACTTATAATGACTGGAATTTGTTCGAAAAAGAAGAGGCATCGCCTCTCGATCCAATCCGTCTTCCCAGGCCTCCCCAACACACTCTTGATACGAAAAAAACCTCCCACCCTAGAAAAGAGATCTACAGTCTGGTTCCCCTCGATCACCCTTTAGAACCTGAACTGGTCGAGAGAGATGAACCCGCACCACATTTTAAAACCTTCGAACCGAAACCCCCAACTAGAAATGGAATTCTAGAACCTAAACAAGTCAGTTGAGAGCTCCGTGACCGTTCAAGGGAAGGTCCAGGATTCGAGTAAAATCGACCTTCCTTCTCATCCCAGGGTTTGGCAAGGAATTCAATCAAATGTTCGTTGTTCAATATCTCGGCTGCTCAAGAAATTGGACTAGCTGCTCCTCTGACCCGGAGTGGATTCTAGGGGAAGGACAGAGCCTCACCTTGCAGTAGGAAAGTGTTCGTTGCTGGGACGGGTTCAAACTGGACTGAAGGGAGTAGGAATTCAATACTCCGATCTTACTGTGGATTCATCACTGGCTAGGGCTTTCGAATCAAAGGGCATCCGCAACTAAGAGGGAGCAGTATATCGTCGATTGACGAGCCGGGTCAGTAAACTTCTTTCTATTGGGACTTCTATTGATTATTGATTCGACTAAAGGGGCTCCTAGCAGCAAACTTGTATGAAGGGCCACCATAGAGACGCAGGAGATGCAGGAGCCGCCAGCCGGATCGACCAATAAATGATAGACCAGAGGGATGGGCTCATTCGACTAATCAGAGATCCCTGGCCCTACCTAACGCGGAGATGTCCCTGAAATAGGGGATTGGTTGATGGGAAAGCTCAGGCAGGAGTAGGACATTCCATAAAAATCTTTCTGATCCGCTAGCAGGTGGTCCTCGAAAATCCCATTTTTTCCTCGACAGGTAGGTTTAATTCTAAGGTTCCTTATTCCGGCTGTAAAGCGGAAGAAAAGGGAGAATGGGCACAGCCCCACCAGCAGTGCGCGTTTTTGACCCGAAAGGAATTTAAAAAAAAAATCTGTGTTCACTATCTATGGAGTGGAGTGACTATCTATCTTTAATCTGCTTTTCCCTATCTCCCCCTTTTTTTCCTTTCTCGCCGGCAGGAGAATCTATTTCTTTTTTTCTATTGTTTATTAGAATTGGTCTGTAGTTCAAGGGAACTCTTCCTAATCCGAGTTTGAGATAGAAAGAAGAAGACCAGACGTAGAGTCCCATCGGCCGGGAAGGGATTTATTCTATTGATTTTTGGAATCCCTTCTCTTCTGGCCTTCGAGGGAAAGCCCTTTCCAGATGGAGTAGTGCATCTCTGTCTTGAAAGCCCGCCCTAAGCCTAAGATAGGAACTTTTATCTCTACTACCTATCCAACCCGAAGACTCTTATTCGTGGTGGAGTGGTTCGAATAGGAGAGGATCAAATCCCTCCTTCCTGACCCGGCTCACCTGCCTCTGAAGCTGGAATGCCTTTATTTTTTAGAGGAGGCTACCCGAGGAATCGAAAAGTTTGAAGTGGAATGTGATTGGTGATGGATGGTGGTTATGAAATTAGTTCTGCATCAGATGATGAGCCCATGCGAAAACTTTATCTCTTTTTGGCGCCCGATAGGTAGGCTATTAGATTGAGTCGAAAGCTCTACTGTTCTGAATAGTGAGAAAGAGTTTTCAAAATTCGATCAAATCGATCGAGAATCTCATCATCTCTTAGGTAGGCCAAACGGCAACCTTTTTGCCATTGACAATGGAAGGAGCAACAAAAGATAGAGTTGGGCTGGGCGTCCATGTCACAGAACCTTTCTTCTAACCAAGAATCCCATTTTTGATCGAATCGGAGCGGATCCAATTCATTGGTAAATGAAAAATCTACCCGTTTTAACACTCAGAAAAAACCCTAGAAAAGGCGAGGCAAGGGGCTCCCCATCTCTAGGAAGATTGTGTCCAGGATCTGGGAATCTAAGCCTTGCTTCTTCTGGTCGGCTCGTATTAGCCTGTGCTTTATTACAGGTAGTTATTCCCCCCGTTCCTTTAGTCTTTTCAACGGTACTTGAATCTTAAGTCGCGGTCATGTCTTGCCCCCCAGTATAGTGACCGGTTTCATCTTTCCGCCGAATTTCATCAGTTCCAGGCTCAAGTGCCTGCTCATCCATCTGCATTCCAAAGGCGAACATTTCCATTGAGTGAGTGCAACTGCTATGGTTTACAGTGAATAGTTCTTAACCAACCCTTTTTTTTTTTGCGGAGCTTTATAAAGCTTTAAGAGATAGGAGTAAGGGGGACCTTCACTTCATTATAAATTTGACCCGGATCCTCTTTCTTCTCCTGCGGAGCCCTGAGAAAGTCACCGGCGGCAGGTAGCTCTACTACGCGAAGAACCGCTCGCTGCCTTTTCTTCGCGAATAAGATGTGCAGGTAGCCTAGGAGAAGAGAAGCAAGCTACCTTCGCCTACCTCCCATCTATATCTATCGGCGGCCGGGGGCCGGCGCTCCGCGTTCTATCTAGGGTTCCGCTCTTAGGTACGCCCCACCTCACATGGAAGAGGGGGAAGCCCTTCCTTCAATAGAAGAACCCGTGTGAGTGGGAGAGGATTAAATCATTCATTCATCGGATACGTCTTCTTCCGTGATCCATTTCATATCAACTCTAATTAGTTATCAAAAAGCCTATTTTACAAAGGGAACGTTGTTTCCCCGGAACCGGCCTTTTTTTATAACGTCTTTCTGAAGGGCTTACGGTTCATTACAATTACACCAAAGGCTTTCAGTGAACTATTGAAGCTACCGAGAAAGTACCCAATGCTGACACGGTGACGAAGGTTACCGACTTTCGGTGGACGCGGAGCCAACGAGTTCAGTCGAAGAGCGTAAGGAGTCTAAGATTAAAGAAGCGTTCGCCAACTTTGATAGGTATAGCATTGCAAGCAAATAGAGCAGAGAGCTTACCCTTTCTTTCTATTAGAGTCGCGAGCTTGTTGTAGTCGGTCCTAAAGGGAGAACCTTGCTGCTTACTTGCCCCCGCTGCACGGCTCGTTCTTCGAGCCCTGCTTCTTTCTCCTTTCCCCCTCTCTCCGTTCTATCGTCCAAAACAGGCCGTATGGAGTATAGCCAAGTGGTAAGGCATCGGTTTTTGGTACCGGCATGCAAAGGTTCGAATCCTTTTACTCCAGATTAGGAACACCCGATCGGATCTGTCAAGAACTAGAGGCCGTTAAGGACAGGAAACTCCCTTTTTGCTTGGCTTGACTATATGGGTCCACTTCCAGTATTGTTGGAAGAAGCAGTGCAGTGTAAGCAGGTCAGTTTCGGAAAGCAGTGAAGGAAGCAGAGATAGACTTTAGGAATGCAGTCACGTGTGCCTTACAAGATTAGGGCTTGACAACTGTCTATTTAAAGGTACGAATTCAGAAGCATCCATGATCTTGTGACCAAAACCCTTTCCCGAGTTTGTTAATCGAGGACTAGTAAATTAACTACTCTTTACAGCTTCTTGTGGTTGACGCTAAAAGCTCCTTGTGACAACTCTTCTTGTTCGCTCCTACGCGTATGCCGGTAACAGTTCAATCTTTGGAAAAATGAAACTCGTTGCCAGAGAGAAAACATCACAGAATTAACCGAGCCCGCCCCCGCCCATGGTCGGTAGTCAAGATCTATTATGATATGAAAATAGTTGTCGAGGGAAGGAAGTCGAAAATCAACAGCTCAGAAAGCTTTACCTTGACAAACCTGTACTTTGACAGCAAAAACCGCCTGCTACTCACAGAGAACAGAGATAAGAAGGATACGAGGGCTCGCTCGCACTTAGATTTTTTAACATGTATGCGGGCCCCAACACTGTAGGAGCCACTTCTATTGACTGACCATCAACCAATTACGTTAAATCAGGACTGGACTCAGCGATAGTCCTTAGTCCTGATAGCCAATGATTCACTGCTTGATTCGCCGCTTCTCCTGCTTTTAGCGCTTCAATAGACAGCTGCTTGATTTGGTTCAGGAAAAATGGAATCCACTGATTCGGATAAGTCTTATGAGACAAATTCGGGCTCAAAGGAGGCTTCGCTTCATCTCTATCTTGAGATTCGACAAATAATTAGGATTCTGCGGATGAAAGGGCCTTACCTTCTGGTTCTGGAGAAACTGGGTATGTTGCTTTGTGAGAAAGGACGGGAGATGCTCTTTCGTCGGCTGAGACTGGTTCAGATACTTACTCTTTAGCAAGAGGCCTAATTGAAGGAAGGACTTTTTCCAGTCGTCAATTTCGGCTTGGTAGGCTCGTCGGTAGGTTTCGAGTTCAGGAGCATCAGTCAACCTCGTAGCAAGAAACTAGAACATTTCTTTGATTGATAGGTCAGATAGGAAGCAGGCACGCAAACAAAGTTTATAGGGGCGGTTAGTTAGAACTCTTCAGGTGCGCCTGGGACTTTCTTGTCAGTCTTAGGTAGGCTTACCAACAATCTTTCATGAAGAGAAAAAAAGAACCATGGATTTCAATCTTTTTATGGCTAGATCTCCGTATGGAAAACAGGGTTTCCTTCCGGGCGGTCTGGTGTTTAAAACTTTAAATGTAAGTCCCATTTGTAGTTGTAGAGGGCATTCTTTTTCCTTCCCTTCAGAAGTCCTTGGATCTTTTTATCTGGTATTTGAGCCCGATCTAGCCCTGCGGCTTAAGCAAGGGATTTTTCCTTCTATTACGTCAACATCTGGAATCCAAGCCAACCTTTCCTTCTCTCAGCCCACCACCCTCTCCAATGCTCTCTTCGAAATAGACTTTCAATTCCCCATCGGCATACTTTTCTTTTTACACCGACCTGGGAAGAGAAAGTCCCTCTGCAAAAGCTTTAGCTCTCGCTTCATCTTCTGTGTAATCGCCTCTTTCCTCGGCTTTTGCTGATCCTGATGCGCCTGTTTCGGTTGATTTTCCAGTCAACGGATGGGGATTCGTATGCTTTTGCGGATGAAACAACGGATGATTCGGCATCTTTGGATGATTATGCTTACTATTCTTCCCTTCTTTACCTGCCCCTCTCTTCCTACCCCTTACCCTTAGGAACAAGGGCCTTCCCCTTATCCTATAGATCGAATGAAAAATCGGGAGTCTTGTCCCCATCCCATCTATATCTATTACGGATTTGGGGTACGGGACTGTAAATTCCTGGTCCCATCTTCTAAGCCTATAAACTCCGGGGAATCAAGACAAAAAAAAAATCTTTCTGAATGGAAGTTAGGGCTTAGACCCGATTAGACTTAGCTGCGCCAGAAAGCAATACCTTACCCTTTTCTCATAAAAAAAAAAAAGAAATATGGCAGGCATTGATCGAGGAGGAGCCGCAGAGGAAGTCTAGACTGATGTTTAAAGAAAGGGAAGGGATAGCAACCAACCCGCAAAGTCGGTTAAGACTGCTACAAGTACAAAAGAAGCAGCAAGGCAGGAAAGATATATATATGAACATGAACGACTAGTTCTTAAACTAGGCATAGAACTGGAGTGATCTATAACGGGTAGGTCATACGGACTCTTTTTGAAGCATGAAATGAAGTCAGAGTAAGCAAGGCTTGAAGGGGCTTTGGACTCGAACAAAGAAGGACCAAGTCATACTGGCATCTTATCTTATAATGGAGAAAAATATCTGGTCAGGTATAGGCACTTGAAAGTGAAAGAGCAAGAAGTCAAAACAAAGGCGTCTTTTCTCTATTGTTCTCAAGATCAAGAAGGGCAATGCATTCGGATTAGGCCCTTTCCCGTTCTAACAGTAGAGTCACTTCCCCCTTTATCCTCTAAGTCGATTTACATACAACCTCCCATTCCAACGTAGTCTGCAGGTCTTTCACACAGACAGCCAACTCCTGGAGTCCAAACTCTCTTCCATAACTCTACTCTGTCAAAAGAATTGGCACAGTGAAATCACCACTTAGGATAGAGCTTGAATACCTCCGAAGTTGATGGTCTTGTTTGAATATGTGCTGTTCTTTACTCCGATGCTCTTTATCAGATGTGGAACTTGAAGGAAGAGAAGTGGGATAGGATATCGATACAGAGGAGTATGCCTTTATCCATTCCGATTGAATGGACAGATGAGAGCAAATGAATAAGATGACATAGAATTGAAACCAAACTGGGAGGAATTCCGCTTTGACACTTTGAGGAGTCTTCTACCTTATGCGGATTCCTTTCATCATAGCAAATAAAAAAAATGAATGAATTGAATAAGCGAGTAAGACTTCTTTCATGATGTAGTTCCCTTGCTTGTGAGGGAATAAAATAAGCGAAATAAGCGATGCCATCGATTTAGCTGTTGGAGTACGGGCATTAGGAGATTAGGACTCAAGGCATGGCATTAGATTAGGGAAATGTTCTTTTGAACGAATCCTAAGAAGAAGGTACAGAAGCCGGTAAAACTACTTCATACAATAACGATACCATTCACAGCGGAACAAGAAGAATCACAGTCGACTCAACTTGAGCTATCGAGTCAGTAGCTGCCTTTAGAGCTGGGATAAGTAGAGTAGCGGCTAAGATTAACTAAAAGGACTCTCCTCAACCTAGACATAGAACTCCTAGCTCTGGAGCTGATTGAATTGATTCTTTTTAACAGCTACCGACTCTTCTCCTCGCTCACTGAACTCCCCCAACTCAGTCTCGGTCAAGAGATAAGAGCGATGGCATACCTTGAGTCACTCGCTTCCATTGGGCGAACTTTCATCTGTTCTCTTTCCTTCTTTCTGCTTTGATGGTAAAATGAACCACTTTGCTTATCACAGTTAGTTTGATTTTCTTTGATCCTCATCTCGTTCCGTCTTTCTGGCAGCTAGTTCCTTTATTACGTCGTTAAGTTAAGTTCAAAGAGTCATTCTGGTATCTGCTTTCAATGCTTGCTAGTAAACAGTGGTTGTCTCTTTGATACCCTCTCGCCCTTACATACAACGTATTTTTTAGTGCTTTTTAGTAATACGATACGTTATGAAGAGTCGATTCAAGAAGAGGAATCAGAGCTTCCCCCTCTGGTCACTTCGCTACTTTGAGAAAAGCGAGAGCAGAATCAGAATCAGACTTTCAGATGTCACTTGCTTTCCTTCCTAACTAAAGAAATTCCCTTTCGCCTTCCGCTCCTAGTCCGCTTTTATAATTAAAAAGATAATATCGCTTTGTCATTCAATTCTTCCTATTCTCCTGCTACAAATGCCAAAACAAAGACTAATTCAGTCTCTCGCGCATTGATCTTGATCTGGTGTATGGAAGATCAAGTCTTCTACTATAAGGATATAGCGATGCGGATTAGGGAAGAGATTTGGATGAAAGCAAATCCACTGTCGGGTGGATCTTCATGTATGGAGGAGCTCACTTGGATAGTGGGGACCCCCTTCTCTCTCATCTTTTGGCTGGGTGCAGACGGATTCGGGAAGGGAATGAGTGGAACTTTACCACTCGACTGAAAGTGAAAGAACTAAATTACTAAATGTAGAGGATAAGTGCTATTCAAATGTCTAACCTACCGATTCCGGTGATACATTTAGGGCTAAATATGCTGTGCTTTCTTCCTTTCATTTAGCGGTAGAGAGGACAGGTTCTTGTTGGCAATATGCCAAAAGCCTTGGAATGCCACCCGGCTCGAGCCATGAACTGGAGGGAGGACCATCAGCAAAGAATGCATTGCTCAACTCATCAGATTATTGGGTGCCATAGGCCAGGAGATAATCAGTATGAGGCGGTAGCCAGTCCCAGTATAGAGTTGTATCACCACATCTCTGATGTCAAGATTCCTCCGGATAAGAAAAAGTGAATCTTCGGTCGGATCCTTTCCGCATATCGTCAAGCCGGATCAAAACAAGGAATGAGAGGGATGGATGGAAATATTTTTCGGATGGAGCAGGAACTGCATTAGACTAGACAGACTGATTAGAGGAGTAACGACCACCGGTACTTAAATCAATAGGCGGTCGCAAGAGATATTAGCCTCTACAGACAGTTGCCGGATAGGAAGGCCTTTTTCACGAGATTGGCCAATAGCTCCCGGAAAAAAGTGAATCGATAAACCAAATGGATCAACACTACTGAATGAGGCATCCACGTCATCAAGGAAACGATTCCTTTTTCCAAAAAATCGAGGGGACATTGATTAGCTGAGGAGTGGGGCCGTCTACCGATCCATTGGGAAGTGAAAAAAAGGTGGAATTGAGCCCTATTAAGTCACGTAAAGGGGAGGGCGATCAAGAAATAGATAGGAATGACTCACCCTACCCTTCCTTCTCCCAGTTACTTCCTATAACGAGTTAGTTACCGGGTCATAAGCATGCGATAGGTTTGGTTTTCTATATCTATAGATTCAGTACCCCTTTCATTTGGTAGCCTCTTTTCCCGACTAGGAAAGAGAACTTTTCTGGCAACAGGATCCACTCGAATCAGTCCTCCAGTATTTCCGGTTTCGGGATAAGATAGGCTTCTTTCCCCACCCGAGGAGTTGACTTCTCGACCGATAGGGGAACGGCAGCATATTCGACCATTGATCGGAGGGAACTGGAAGATCTTTCCTATGAAGGTGGGAATGAAAGGAATGCACAAGCTTCCGCCGATCCTCTCCCGATAGAAAATAGCACTTATTCCCCCTTTTATGGAGAGTCTAGAAGATGCGGAAAGAAGAGTTAGTTATCAACCGCCCGCCCTATTTTCAATAGTTGAAAAGGCTTTGAAGTGCTTGTTCTTCTTTTCATTGAAGTAGAGGGGATTTATATCGTAATGTATATTTCTTGGCTCTAATCCTCTTTCTCTTTCATGGGGCACCAAGAAAGAAGGCAAGTCGAACAACCATTTCCCTTCTTAGTCCAAAGACAGTCCCGCAACCAATCTTGAGAAATTGAAATTACTTACGCAAATAAAACTACCGGAATCGTTTTTCTATTCAATTTCTCTCACTTATGGTCTTTGAATAACTCCCTTCTTAGAAAAGAAGAATACGATTTTTCTTATAATACGTGACCAGTGTATTTACAAAAACACAAGAAGCGCATATTTATTATAATATTTTTTTTCTTTCTAACAGCTGATCTGCGCTGTTTTGAATAGCATTGATCGAATAGATGACTAAGGCTTAGAACAGTGTGAAAACTTTCAATACATCTATTCCTAGCTCTTACCCTAGCTACCAAGACTGCCTTAAGGGATTAGGAAGCAATTAGCAAAGGCTTATGATCTGGTACCAAAGAGAACTTTTAAATTCAACTCCAGTGTACACGGGCATTAGAAGCAGCTTCTTCGTTTCTCTTTCTTTCATTCCGGGAAGAGAACTCCGAATAGCATGTCATTCTTTACTTCTTTAGAGTGGAAAGAGTGGAACTCACCATTACTAGATCTTAAGATCAACTATAGCTTATAAGTAAGCTATCTTCCAGTAAACTGGATCTTAGACTATGAATTCCGACAGCATGTTTTTCTTAGTCATTTTGTGATGAATTCAGTCATTTGTATCGAGCCTTTCGAGCTGGGTAATCCCAATCTTTGGGTAAAGAGGAATGAAATGCTACCAATCTAAGAGGACCTTGTTGGAAGAAAGGGATAAGGTTTGCATCGTCGCTAGCGAATTCCGTCCAGTAATGGCAGTAAAGAGGTGATAACGCTAGCTTCAAGACTACAACGAAGATCTGGTCATAGCCAAGCCATTGTCACTTAGCGCATCCGAAACTCTCGTCCATAGAGATGGCTTCTCTCTATTATCTAGATTTTACTGAAAAGAGAAGATCTGAGAAAGCTGGTATGTTCTTTCTGGTCCGGAAGGGCCTGGTCTTTGATCACTCTTCAAGTTATATGCCTGGGCTTCTCTCTTCTATCAAAGTGAGTTTGCATTCTTAAGCCAAGCCGGAGAAAGCCAGTGAGGTTCCCACTCCGCCAGAGACTTGCTTGATTGATCAGATTGAGCCTTGCCCGGAAAGTGGAGAAAGTGGAAAGATGCTTTTTTCCAACAAGAAAGGGAAGGGCAGAGCTTGGGGATAACAGACTCGATCAGCAATCCTTCCCACCGTAGTCACAACACAAGGTAAACATAGGGAAATAACTTTTGCATTCCTGCTTCCATCAGCCTGCTTCCACATCACATCTTTATCCATTCAATTACCGAGTTGCTTTCCAAATTCCTCCATCCCCCAAACTGGAACTTGCTCTTAAGATATACTACGAGCTTTTCTTACCTATTAGTAATTAGTAGTAGAACCACTCTTAAAGAATAAATTGGATAAGTGACTGGCTAAACAGACAGGTAAGCAAGCAAGCTGAAAGAGACTTGATTCTTTTTCCAGTTTTGATTGTTCGTAGATCAGGCTAACCTGTTAGGAAGCAGCTGCCAAAGAAGACCAACCAGTCAGTTCCATTCCAGGCAAGCAATAAGGAAGTTCAAACCATAGCTATAGCTCTTTCTTGGATCTGTTGTTACCGGAAACCCATCCAATAGATCAGTAGGTCAATCCAATCTGTAAGCAACCTTTTCTATGCTAAGTTGGCTCGCAGGGAATGAAGTTCTTTACTGTGAAGTGAATGTCTCACTTCGCCTTCTGTCGAGTTTTTCTTTCCTCTCATGTGGCAAGTAAGTTTGTCTCTAAGCTGTGCTTCTGATCTGTCACTGGCAATCCATCTTCTCTCTCTCTTTCCGACCAGAGACCGATGCATTTTATGGGATCGAAAGACCAAGCCAATCTGACTTCACTTCTTCCTTTTCGTACTGGCCAGTGGAAAGAAGGAACTTCAACACCATTGGCAAGTACGGATTCCTCTTACAATCTTTGCTTGGGTTTTGAAGGTTTGAACTCTGTATTGAAGAGTGGAACTTGCTTGACTAGAATGAGACTAACTCCCCGGTAGACTGATTCCTTTCCTTGCTTGGTTGACTGCCGGTCAACGACTAGGGATCTTCTAGCTAATCATTCCATTCTAAAGCTGTTAGCTAAGCATGTCAGAACTCCATTCCAGGTATGAAAGTCAGTGGGAAGAAGACTAGCTCTGGCTTTCAAGTGTGATGGTAATCGGCATTGTCGGTCAAAGCATCCTTCACAGTTAGCAGCTTCCCTCCAACAAACTAGCAGCGGCAAGAGAGTGTTAAAAGCACTACTGTTAGCTAAGGAATGCCTTCTTTCAATCAGCATGGCAAGTTAGCTTTTAATCAAATAAGGAAAGGGACTTCTCGAAAGGTATGGCATTTCTAACTAGCTAGTTATCTAGAGACTAAGACTTACTATTATTGCATCGAGAAAGAGTTAAAAGATCTCCCCTCAATAACTTCTGTTATTTTTCTTCTTTTTTGCTTGATTCCGCTAGCCATTCCTCTCTGTCAACGCTTGGCCACTCTATTGTTATTGTCGCCTTCGAGCCCGCCCTTATAGCTCAGCGGTAGAGCGGTCAGTGCTTAACTGATTGGTCGTAGGTTCAATTCCTACTTAGGGTTGTTTTAATTCATTCTTTAATTCAAAATGAAAGGGAAAACGTACGGCTCACTTACCACCAAGAAATCCACCTTAGCGGCCTTATTCTGAGACTTCGGAATGGCAAAGAGCGGTGTGTGGGCTTTTAGGCTAGTGACATGAGAAAGAAAAAGAAAGGAACGGTGAAGTGGACCTCAACCGAATCAATTAGAGCGTCATATTATAAACTTCCAAAGCATTAACTCAAACGAGGAAAGTCCCCTCATGATAACTTCATCACACAAGGCCAATCGAAAGAGCTTTCTTCGCTCGAAAGACGAAAGTCAACTAGCGCTTTCTTTCTATACAAGAGGAATCGTTCTCTATCTGATATTTGTTCTCGCTCGTGAAGGGGTACGTCCACAGATCGCTAGGACCGGGAACAGATTGAGACGGGAAAGGAAAAGCCGTTATAAAGAGAGATAGGTCTTTCCTTTTTTCGTTTGCTCACCATGCTCAAGGCACGTTAGAAAAGGGTGTTAATGTGCTTTTCGAGCATCTTTTTGTCACAGGGTATGCTGAATAAAGATTGACTCAATCTACGGTCAATTCTGAAAGATGGGATTTTTCTTATTCTCTTTCTGAATTAACAAAGAAAAAAAGTGAAAAGCAGCTAGTCTAGCTCTTGGCCTAAGTAGTAGCCCTTCCTCAGCTTGAAAAAAGGCAGCTCTTGCTTATGCTTCCTTCCCTATCTATTTCCCATGTTAAGCGTGAAAAGGGCTTCTATGGCGTCGAGTATTTTATAGTTGTTGGAGAGCTTCCTTGCCTAGCCTATGCTTGAAGGCGAGTTTCAAGCTCATCACAAGGAAGGATTTTTTCTTCTATTGGATTGAGCGAGAGGTAGGAGGGAGTTAATACGGAAAGTAGCCGTCGTACTCTTAAGGTTGCTGGAAGCGCTTGTCTAAGGCGGTGCTATTGTGTCCTTTTCAGTAGTTGCCATTGATCGTCCTTCAACTGAGCTTTCTCGTTGGCACGGATGATTTCAGTTACAGTTGGTTCAACTATCGAAGAGAGGAGAGAAATTTATTCACATACATCATACCTTTGTTTGATGTGCCTAAATTCTTGTTGATGTTGTTGGTTTCGAAATTCTATTTTGCCTATTTGATTTGAGAGAGGAATTGAATTGAAACCGACAACTACACCGAAAACGAAAAGGCTAACTCAACTGTTGACTTCCCCTCAGCCTCTCAACTCCATCCTCTTGCTTTAACCGTATCTGCTTCAAATAGTTGATTGCATTTGCCGATGTAGTTGCTTGTTATGAGCCGGCATATACCTTAAACCAGTGGTTCTTTATAAACGTGATTAACTAGTCCATAAACCTCCTCAGGTTCACTCTGAACGACTAACTAGGGCGATGGCTACTATTCCTATTCTTTGGAGGAGTACCGCTAACCGTAACTCTGGACAGCTTGTTGCGTGCTCAGAGGAAGTCTAACTGACAACCCTTATTGGTCTTGCACACTAACTGAAGCTTAGAAGGTTTACTTTGTTACTTTGCCTCTTGCCTTTAGCCTGAGCCTATTCTTCTTCACGTGAAAATGCCCCATCTCCTATTCTGTGCTTGGGGATAGATTATACTATTCTATTTCATGTAGGCGTCAAGGCGCGGATTGGATTCTACTATTATACCGAGCTTGGCATCTAGATCGATTCCCAACAGTGCTAAGCTAGTAGCCTTTGTGCAATCAGCCCTGCTTGCCTTCACCCTCCATCTTCTCGAAAGGCAGCTCCTGAGACTAGTGAAATTCGGTAATCAGCTAAAGGAAGGTATCTATTCCTTGCTTATAGTTATAAGGCAGGGGAAAGAAAGGCAGCTAGGAAGACAAGCTAATCCGAAAGGGCTAGTCCGAAAGCGAGGGGGGAAGAATCGAATTTACGCATTCACCCGGGAAAAAAAAAGCTAAGTTCCTAAAAGAAGTCCGGGCGTACAGCGGCGGATGGGAAGGAGCGATAGAGGGACGATAGAGCGCGCTCAAACCTCACCATGTTTTACTTAAAGCCGCTACGATTAGAGGTTGTAGAGTACTTCAATTGGGTCCCCAGCTTCCTCCATAAAGTTGTCCAGAAGTGACTCAACAATTTGATGTCACGATCAGAAAGAATAGACTTTTCAATCCCATGCAGGCGTACTACTTCTTTGAAGTATAAATCAGCCACTAATGATGCATCTGCCGTTTTAGTGCAAGGGATAAAATGAGCCATCCTTGAAAACCTAACCTGTCAACTACCACAAAAACAGAGTCGTTCTTTCGTTTAGTGCGAGGTAACCCCAACACAAAATCCATACTAACATGATCCCAAGGAGAATTAGGAGTAGGAAGTGGGCTGTATAACCCGGTGTTTTGTGATTGCCCTTTATTAGCCAATTGGCACATACGACATCGTTTGACAATTCGCTCCACATCCTTTCGAAGGGAAGAATCGTTGGAAAGCCCCCCTAGGACCAAAAAGGAACTCCCAGTCGTATTCTCTTTCTAGATGCTATCGAATCATCTGCAAGAATCCTTTATTTAAAGCGCGGGTGTCCTCCTTCTCAGTTAGATGGCGCTTCTTTCGGGATGACATGTTTGGAGTCCCAAGTCGATCAAATAGAGACTTTCTTGAGTTAGGATTTGTACCATTCTGAGCCTGAGTAGAAGCACTTTGACTAGAAAAACCTAGTCTTTCAAATACGGAGACGCCGCGGTTTCGGACGTTTATAAGGATTTCATCAATCGCCCTCGCAGTCGCTCTAATGCCTTATCGAGGTTAAGACGGATGGGATCCTATCTACTCAATTCTTCGTTCTAGTGGCACGGCAACCTTGTCAATCAATCGGTTCAATCTGTGCCCGCAGACGCCACGACTAAACTCAACCAGCGAGGCTGTCTTCAAGCTTCGTTTCGAATGTGTTTGTTTGAATAGACCTACACGCTCGCCCTGTCTCATCGGGAATTGATAGTGATGTTTAATCTCTTGCTCAACCGACTCCTTTCATAGCTTTGTTCCATGACTGGCACTTACAGCCCGGATAAATCACTTCTGGCTTTGGCTTCGCCCTCAATTCCATCGAGCTTCATATGGTGAAAGTTTTCAAGCTGCCCCTCTTCAATAGAAGGAAGGGTCCAGGCTACTGAGAATTTGCGACCCCACAGGTTCTCCATGAACAGCGAAGCTGCATAGGGAAAGAGTCTGTGGCGGACCTTAGATCCAGACTGAATAGAAAAGCCTCTCAGCCGCTTTCAACTGGTCAAAGATTCCATCAATAGGTATTAAGAGCGTATCCATCAGCCAATCATGTACTGGCCTAGGGAGCGCCTGTTTAAGACTCATGGACATCGCAAAAACACCTGCGCGCGCTAGCCCAACAACAACTCCATTCTAGTTTTGAAGCTGGGGCCTTTACGAGATAGGGGCGAAACGGCCCTGTTGTTAGCAGTTCGAGCAGTTAGTCGTTAGGGGGCCTTCTAGAAAGTAGCTAATAAGTCGGTGCCCTTGCTAGTGAGAAAAAAGGGCTTACTAAAAAAGGAACTACATATAGAGTCTATAGTTAAATCGTACTATAAATGGAAAGAAAGAGAGAAAGAATATCCAAGGAACAGGATGTCACTCTTTGGATTCGATTCATACAGCAGATATGGGAGTCACGCTTGAGATTGTAAAAAACAAAGGAAAAGGGCAGAACACAGGGAAGTTGGACAAGGAAATGTTACCATGGAAAACATTAACAAAAACCCAACTCTCTGCCATTAGTTCCCCCCGTCCCCATAGGACCAAGGGTGCTTTGCTTGTTTGTAGGGTGAGCTCGGAGCTTAGGCAGTGGAAAAGTGCTTCCTGGCTAGCGACTCAACTGTAACTCCTCTCCATCCACTCCTTTCTTTATCTACGACCACATGTTTAGTAACGCATCCTGGCACTTGTTTTTCAAAACCTTTTTATTTACAAATCAAAGTTGTCGAGTTGAACTATAGCGGAAAAAATAGCTGCAGATTCTTCTTAAACGGATCCATCTTCTTTCGCTCCTAAATCAAGAAAAGGGCTTTTGTCGGCTCAGAGGCTGAGGAAAGCCGCTAACCAAAACCTAGCCACAAAAGGACTACTTTAGTCTATTCGTTCGCGCCCCTTGCGAAGCGGAAGAAAGAAAAAGTAAGTTGCAAGTCGAGAAAGAGAGAGAGAACTTCCTAAAAGGAGAAGTAATCCAATTTGCCCTCGTAAAGCCTAAGGTAAGGAAGACAGTTCACCAGGTAAAGCCTCCCATCAGCTAGTTCGGTCGTTAGGTCGAGAAGAAAGGAATTCCTTAAATCTCGATTACATAGTTACATACTCCCAATCCCATGTCTTCTTCTTTCTCTTATGCCAAATCGGCTCTTATGCTTATGGAATCGACTGCTAATCTTAGAGCTTGGCTAGTTACTTCATATTAAATATCTTGAATCTAGCTCTGTATTTGCTTAAGGCACTAGCTTTGCCAAACCCTGGTACATGTATGTGGGCTTTCTGCTTCAGCTTCTCATGTCGATCTTCCGTTCGGAAAATTGGACAGCGTCATCTTCGTTTATTTTACTATTCAACGTCCCCCAATCCCTAGTTGTACAGGTACAGCCCAGAAGCTTCCTCTTTCATAAATATGAAAGCGCTAAGCACCTCTTAACAGTCAAAAGTCCCAGTCCTTTTACGCTATTTGCCTTGTCCCATTCTATGCATCTGGTCTTTTCTTTTCAATGTCTGTCCGTGGGTTAACTATTCTATTGGATTAAGCGCTTCAACAGGAGAGTCATCCTCAAGTCCCAGAGCTCCTTCGAGAAAAGAGCCAAAGAGCGTATTCTTTCTAAGCGCGGATTCAGTTAATTAACTGTGCCACCTTCCTTCTACTAGTTGATTTAACCGCATCAACCGCAAAGACCTTCTTGTCTTCACATATAGCTGGTTCTCTCGCAGCTTCCCAAACACTAGTTTCAAATGTGAACCTTTTTCCTAAAAACAATTCCATCAAAGGGTTCCGTCTTCTGAACCTAGTCATGAGATTGTTTGATCTCGAGACCTCGTCTCCGTATGCTTCTTGGCCCGTTACTCTTATCACTCAAGAAGGCGCACTGTCTACTTGTTAAAACCCACCCTTCGTTCTGCTAATTCTGTTTGTGAACAGGGTGATCTTTCGAAGGAGTTTTTCCCAAAAGTAAAAAAGTGAGTGGGTTTTTGGGATTAAATCATTTGAGTGGAAAATGGAAGACCAATGATTCAGTTCCTCTCTCGCGGCAAGAGCTCGTTCGCCAAGTCCGAACTCTATTACTCTGACAAGTCAGTCTCACTTTTTCTTCTTTTTTCTTGTTTCACAAGTCGGATTAGAACTAGCACTTCTACTTAGATTACATCCAGCCCTGTGCCCCTTTCTTTCTGGTAGGACTGAGACGAAGCATTCATTCCTTAAACTTAAAGGAGGAGGCTCGTCAATGGCTTGGCTTCAGGTCTATGTTATGGCGAATGGAAGCGCAGATTAGCAGGTGTCCGCTTGATTCAGTCATAGTCTAGCCGACAAACTGGTACTCACTCGAAGCCTATGTTCACTAGAGCAATTGAAATTTTGAAAACTCTTTCTAAAGATGTTAGCGTTGAAAGAATTTCAACTTTTCCTTTGGTTTTAGAGCTGGAGCCACTTTTTAGGGTAAAGGAGATTAGGGGGATCAACTGAGTTGTTGAGGAAAGGGGAGATGATTTCCTATCTAATGTACCTCGGTGCCAACAGTCCGTAAGCCTGCTCTAGCGCAAGGATCAAGCTCTATCATAAGTTAGGCAGCAAGCAAGCGATTGTGAGGCTGCTTTCAAGGAAAGATTGAAAACTCTTGCTGTCGTTACAAGCCTGACGTTGCAATGGGTGGGACATTGATCCAAAGCTAGAATACGGTACGAAGCCCTTCCTTTTTCTCCGCCTCGGTAGCGAAGATAGGCCCGGGCTTAAGAACTTTTTATCCCGCGAAAGTCAAGTGAAGCAAGTCCAATTCTCAAAAAGTCTAGTACCAAAACATAAGAGTGTGGGAAGTTTTCTCTCTTCCTTCAGGAAGGTCAGATGAAATCCTCTTTTCTCATATTCAGTAATCTTCTTTCAAAGCCCGAGAGAGAGTAAGAAAGTCACGTATGGCCATGCCCTTTCGTACGCCCCTTGCTCACTGCCTTCTTGGCTTAGGAGTGCCTTGAGGAGTTAAACTTTTCAAAATTCCATAAAGCAGCAGCATTCTCTTTAGTATCTCGCCATTCCTGATTCTTGGGTGATGACGTAGTTATTGCCGATCAGTATGTGGCCAAGGTATATGAGTCAGCACTTGGGAATCATAGCACAGGAAATAGATAATAAGGAGGAGCCTTTTAGCACAGTTTCGGTTGGCGCAGGGACGATTCTCTGCATTTGGTATAAGTTTTTTACTTTTGGGATATCTTTAATAAGAGGAGATTTCTTTTAAGACAGGATGGCTCGAGAAAGATGAAGGTGCTACGCACTGCAAGCTTTTCAGTCTCAAGTGCCTACTATCATGCATAATCAATGGACACCTGACTCTGGAACTGGTTCACATACACCCCTTCCTTCCTACCGGAGAGACATAACAAAAAAAACAAAGACTTTTGAACAGGCAGGTGGACTTCCATCCTAAAAAAATATTTTTTTTTCTTTTTCAGGAAAAACATCTTTGCTTCGCCCCTCACGTACTCCTCTATTCAACTATTTAAGTCTCTAAGCTTCCCCCTTATTGCCTGCTTTCCTTGCTTTCAAAATTTCAATTGCTATTTTACCGAGCCCCTCCCCCCTCGACTTCATACCTTTTATATGAAAAAAGGTAAGTAGAATCTTGGGCTACGCTCCTTTCGCCTACGGGTGAGAGAAGCAATCCTCCTTCTAGGTCGTCTAAGGCACTAAGATCTATTTCTTTCATACCACCAGGAAGCCTAGCGACTTTCTTTATCGGTGACTAAACTAAGAAAAGAAAACTTTAGCTAGCTTGAAGACGTCTTTTGACTATACTAAATCGGCCATGAAGAAGGTTTTCTTCATATTCTCATTGACGACAGTTGACCGTTACAAAGGAGCTAGATGAGCTAAACAGCATAGAGATAGCGCTTGGATTTGCCAGATTGCGCCGATACTTGTTTGAAAAAAAAAAGAAAGGTGTATTTGATTGCTTTCACGGGCCTTTTGACTAAATAGAAAGGAGCATAGAAAGCAAGTCCTAAGACTAAAGGAATGCTTTACCGCTCCGTGGGTTACGATAAACCCCGAAAGACACTGCTCAGCCTATGTCCTCCAACGTTAGGTAGTATCTTGCGCTTAAATAGACTGGCCCCGCTTTTAGGGAAACTATATGCTTACCTTCCGTTAGATCTGAGGGCGGCAATGTTGAGAGGGCGAAAGCACACAAAGGAGGCATGCCAGCCAAAAGGGTATGGAGTCGGAAGTCGAACTCCTTGTTATTGACCTGTGACAGTCTCAATGCTCTTATGGCAGGGCAGTAGCACCGAGATCTCATAGAGGCGGCATTTTACTGCGGCTCCCTATGAAGGTGAAGGCACCAGTCGAGTAGAAAGGCACTTCGGGAACAGGATTGATCCCCAAAGCGGACTTTTTTTCGTCCGCCAGAACGAACCGACCAAAGCGGTGAGGGCACGGTTAGCCCAACTCACCCAGCGCTTGAAGCAAGGTTCAGAACTTTTTGCAGGTTTTTACCCTGCCTTCTTTCTTCGCCACTAATGCGGGTGGATCGACAAGATCAATGGCTACTGGACTATCGGGTTTTGCCTTCGCTGCTGGATCAATGCTAAGGGATGCTGGCACTAGTCTCGCAGCTGGTGATTGGTCTTTAACGGCTGCAACTATTGGTAGTTGTTCCGCCTCAACCGAATCAACAGGATCTACTGTTGAGGATTACTTTGTGGGAATAAAGGCTTTGAAAGCTAAATCAATGGAAGGGAGGGCTCGAAAAAAGGACTCTTTGATTCACCGACAAGCGATAGCCAAGCTAGATGAGAAATGAAGATAGGGAATCGGCCGCATCAACTCTTTCAGGGTCGTCCAAAGAAGCTTTTCAATAGTACGCAAAGAAAGCTCCCGGCATCATTAGATCGAATTTTCAGTAGATCAAGTGGGAGGGGAAAAACACATATGTAAAAAAGGGTAGACTCCCAGCGGATGTGATAAAGATGTCAAAAGCATCTGCTTAGGGTCAGATTGGACTTTATCTTCTTGACCCGCTTGCCACCACTCCGAAAGCCTGATTCGCAGCTCTCTAAATCATTCCGAAGTAAGTTACGGGTCTAGCTCAGCTCTAAGCCTAGGATAGGACCTTGTCCAGGAACCTACTTCTTTCAATTTTAGTATAATTAGAACGGAGTATCAGTAAACCGTGCTAAAGCCCACCCTCTAGCCCTAAAGGCTTTTCCCAGACTCATCTCGCCGGTAAAATTCTATTTTCATTCTTACCTCCTATGAGCCCTAAGCAGACCAAGTTTCCTTAGCGTACTGAGCCTACCTATCTATTCAAGAGAACAGAGACTAGCTACAATGGTATTAATTCTCCTTTCGAGGGGGATCCCTTCTAGGGTCATCCGCCAGCCATAAGGATGAAAATTTTGAAAGGGGGTCAAAACTTGCAATCTAGGCCCGCTTTGTCTAGTGAATTATGAACGCATTGGCATACCGACCGAATTATATCAGGAGCCATTCTTCCCGGTGGTTGCTTGTACGGCTTGAAACCCTCCTTGATGGGAAGCCTATGCTCTATCAACTTCCTATCCAAGCCGGGCATCTCGTCGTAATCCCACGCGAAAGAGTTCCTTAACTCCTTAAGCAATGCGACCATCTGGATCTGGTTCCGGGCCAGACAGGAAAATTACGGATGGCCTATACATCTCTAACACAGTTTCTAAGGTGGGTGTCTCAACCTCATCGATGATTGGACTAGCTCTCGTCGGTCTCCCTTCACCATCTGGCTGTAGGAGTCTTAAAGGTCCTACATTCCTGTGATAGAGCTGCGCCTCTGCCAAGTTAGCATTGACTGTGAAGGGCCTATTATCTGCCAAAACCATTTCGATCTCGTTCTTGTCATTCCAGTCATTCCAGAATACTAGGAACTGGTGGAGCGAAGAGTCCATAAGGAGAGGAGCTTGGCATTTGAGATCCGGAAACAGGGAAAGAAGCGAACGGAGAGAACTACTCAGGAAACGAAGGCAGGGCGTTAAGCAGAATCCTGAGCTAGTGAAGTGAGGGAATGATGAAGTGACCCTACTTGGGCACGAATGGCATAAGACTTGCTAAGGAAGGTATGATTCGGAAGAGAACTCATAAGTAAAGACGAAGTTTTCCCATGAAGTAGAGCATTCTGGTTTGGCTTTTGCATGCAATTCCGGTAAGGTATTCTTTAAGTAGAGCATAAAGCTAAGTAGGGGTAGAACAGAAATTAGATTATCCTCCGTTAATAGAGTCACAGAAAGCAGAAAGAACTGACCTTCTGCTGCACCTACTCACTCCCCTTATGCCTTTCTTTCGTTATTATCAGACCAGAGCTGACAGGCTAGCTGACCAGAGGAGAAGAAGAGGTAAAGTACGAGGTTATGAAAGAATAAGAAGATTGACTATTGGGATAACTTGAATCTCAATTACATCGACCCTCTATAGCAGGCTTAGCTTTGGTCTGCGAATGCTACCTCTTCCACAGCCTTCTCAACGGGTGATGAACCAAAGCAGTGTCTGAACGTGAATAATCTGAGATTGCCTCATCCTTCGCGGCTGTCTGCGTTTTTCATTACCTTACCCGGTCTGTACGAAACCTTACCACCAGAACTGGTTTTGATTAAGAGTTATTGTTTCCGCTTCCTTGATACACTTGGTTCGCTTTGAAGACCGCACCGTCGCTGACGTATGTATTTAACCTTTTTTCTTCCACTCCATCACATCGTATGGTATGGAGACTGATTTTGACTGAACTTTGTCGCTGGACTAGTCTATAATCTTCTTTCCTCTCCCCGGATCTCCAGAATCCTTGTAGAGAGCCCCCGCTCCCCTAGAAGTGAGTCTCTTTGGAGAGGAAGGCTCCGACAAGAGTGAGCGGGCACGCTCTTCTGAATGTGGTTCAACATCCAGGGCGCTCTCTATGTCAATACCATCCGTTTTAGTCTTTCGAAAACTAAAAAAATAAGAATAGCATCTCGCCACTCTCATTCATAGAAAGTAGCCCGGAAGGGCAAAAAATCTCTTCTTTTTTTAATATAGGGTATTGTATTTATGGCAATCCAGAGCAGGCATAACATTCTCAACTACATCCGCTATAGCATTTCAAATAAGTGGTTCTTGAATTCGCGGAACACTAACTTAAACCTAAAATTTAGCTGGTGCGAAATGCAGACCACCGTGGGAAACTGCGCATCGTGTTAAGGCTAGGGCCGCCGGGTTGATTCTATAATAGACAGGAAACAGCCGTTCTACTTACTATAGGATCGTTGGGGACGACGGTTCAAGCGACATCCATTCCCCCGGAGCCGAAGATTCCTTCTATAAAGACTAAGCCCAACCCCCTTTTTTAATGGAATAATAGCAAACCGGAATAAAGATAAAGGGTCCCCTCGTAAAGTGTTTTCACGGACATCCAGCTGAATCCAATTTTTTCCAACTTTTGCAGTCTTTCGGAAAAAGTAAAGTCGGATCCTCCTTAGTTATATCGCTCTCAGACGAATAAAAAAATATACTGGTAGGGATCGCGTATGTTTGATTCACCCAGATGACATATTCACCCTGATCCGTGCGTACCACGCTCTTATCTATCTCTTCCTCCTCTCGTTGAAACTGGTTTTTTGGGTGAAAGGACCATTTGGTCATGTCTCTTTTGACTATGTAATCTACGAGCTTGACCGAGGTTTGGTTGTACTGGATGTCGGGTGCTTGATTGAGTTGCCTAGTTTTTTGAGGCACAGCGCTTCTCCGCCTCCTCATGCAGCCCCAGAAAGTGGCTATCAAGCGCTCTTCGCTCAAGTCCTCAATTGGATTTCGTAAGGGCAAGCGAATCAATTTTTTTTGAAGTGGTCCCGGCTCTCGTATTGCTTTTGGTATGGAATGGGCCAAAAGGAGGACGGGCACCCTTTTTCCTTCTCCCAAGAAAGACTCTTCTCCATCAAGAACTTGGCAAAGGCTTTTCACATAGGCCCCGCCTTCTTCTTCTTTTGTCGGCTGAAAGTAATCGAAGACCAAAAGATCGTCTTGATTAGAGGCTCCGGAAAAAGAATTGAGACTAGAATCCGCGAAGTAGATTCGGAGGGCTTTTTTTAAAGAAAGAAGGATCAGAGTTGAGTTGCTTGGTTTACTCGCCCATAGATGAAACAATTCTTTGTTGACCGAGGCCTATTGAAAGAAAGTTGAACGGCGAGCCAGTCGAGAAGGGCATAATGCTCTAAGAGGAATTCCACCTCATATTCTTCCGGCCAGCCATGCTGCTCAAGGTAGGCGCGAACCCTTTCCCACACTTCGGAAATGGAAGTGCTAGAGGAACCCTTCATGGGCAAAGATTCAGTGATCTCAGGTCTATCTGCAACCCAAGCCCCCTTAGCTACTTGTACTAAAAAACTAGGACGCTATAGGGAAGTTCGTGCCTGCTTCTCCCCGCTACAATAACTATCGAACAGCGATCCATCTGAAGAATGGCGCTCGTATATCCCTAGACGTGGGTCTTTACTTTTCCCTATTAGAGAAGGGCTTCGGTTTGTTTAGGAAAGTCTTGATCTTCCACAGCAAAATCTACAAAGGGGAAGGAATGAGAAGAGAACCTATTGACAGGCTGAGAACCTTTTTCTCTTCTTCCCCTCCGTTAAAGAAAGATCTGTCTCGCCTGCGAATCCTTATTGGACTTGCTTGCTTGACCGATAAGATAGCAGATCTCAGAAGGAAAAAAAAAAAGATTCAAGACAGAAGTCTTGCCTGCAGGGGATGATTCATAGCATAGAGAGAGGTGAGAGTTTAGATTATTGATTTAGGAGTGAAAGAACCTCCAACCTATGGAGATCTAGTAACGGCTAGGTCTATGATTCAAGTTATCCCTTTCGGAGGGCAAAGAAAGGGTGTGTGAAGCATGTGGCTATGGAGTGACTGAGCACAAAGACGAGAGAGCAGTTGCAAGTCTTGTCTCACTGGAGCTTGATAGGATCATCCAGGATTTCGGTTCCACAAGCATATACATAGAGATCACGCAGATCCTTCTCTGTTAAAGAGATTTGAGTGAGACCCAGTTGACCACAATAAGAGATCTCCTCAGATTCATGCTTGCTCTCAAGTCCCGAGCTCCGCCTAGGAGTAGTCTTGCTATTCAACGATGCGGCGAATCCTCCCTACACCCTTTTTGAGTGAAATCCCCCGGTTGCCTGGTGCGGGTTGGGATCAATCGCTAATCAACCTTCTAAAGAAGGTCTTGAAGGCCATATGCCCGATCGACCTTCTAAGAAGGGAAGACAGGTCACAGCTGAGAGAGATCTCAAAGTGCTCTTCCGATCTCACCTCTCTTTTGAAAGCAAGTGAAGTCAGTTTTCCCATTAAGGGTCTGTGACCCGGACCGAAACCGGATACCGCAAGCTGTCGTCTTCGTGAGAACTTGATGTTAAGCTTGCATCACGAAGACGACACCTGATCTCTCTTATATGTCTGTAGACAGCTGATCTCCTCTGGAGTTCGACTGGCTGTGTAGATGCGCTCAGTCATCCTTCCGAGGATGTATGCCTTTGTTACAGATTTTGGTATGTTTGCATTTTATCTTTCTCACAGTCGAGACTCTTTCGTTCCGTTGTTGGATCCTGGATCCCATTCCTTTGCACCGGAAGAAGAAGAAGTTGAGGTCGGAATCGTTCCGAGAGATGCAGGAGCTAAACAAGCCGGCTACCGGGCAGTCCAGCTGGAGGACGCACCACCGGCTGAGTGGAGCCCCGGATTCTGATTGACCGATTCGAGCTGTTTTCTGCCCGGAACCCTCGTCTAGAGGAGATCAGAGTCGGAGGAGAGTAGCTGAGCTGGATGCATCGGTCCCAGGACAGGGCTCGCCGGATCTTCAATAATGGAGTAGGAGAGACGGTCAAGCAGCGGCAGACCTATACTCCTTCATCCCCCTCCGTGGGCTTCGACTCACTCTCGGACATCTCATCTTTCGTTTATAGCTAGCACAATCTGATTCGGAATAGTTTGATCACAAGTTCTTCCTTCTGAGTCTTCGTGACACGAATAGGAAAGCTTCCCCTTTAGAAGCTCCTAAGGAGATGTTGATCTCTGACAAGAGAAAGGAAAGACAGGGATCAGTGAGACAGACAGCTTTGATCACATGGAGAGAAGCTTGTCGGCTCTTCTCCTAAAGGAGAGAAGCGAGGGCCCGGTCACTCTCTCATTCACTTTTGATCGAGGAGATCAATCCAAGATTGGATTCAGAGCATAGAGAGAGGGTTGTGCGAAAATGGTTAGCGAAGCATGTCCTCTTCTCCCCACTGCTCATCACCCATATCCTCCTCTCTTCCGGCGCTGAGACTTCGGCAAGGGATGGATCCTCCATCCCAGATGATGGGACAGCTCAAATGAATTGAAGACCGTTCGGGACAGAGCCACTAGGATCAGTTGGTCAGTCTCATCCCGTGCTTGTTGGCTTCGTCGACCAATTCAAAGTGTGGGCTCCGATCCAAGAAAGAGAGATCCATTGGGTGGGCAGAGTTGGCTTGCTTTCCAGAGAAGAAGCGACTCGAGAACATGATGCGCTAGGGTTCGATCAGCTAATCGAAATTAGCTGTACTTTTCCTTTTCTTGTGTTACCATGATCATGGCTCATTTTCCTCAGCTAAACCCCTTGGAACCTTCGCTGGCATAAATCGAAGGAGAGAGAAAGACAGTCTTCCTCGAGACCGAGAGGGATCTAGACCGGGTAGGTAAGCAGAGTTTGTTTCACAAAAGGAGATGTTGGAGAATGAATAAGCTGACCACCTGATGAGCCTGTCGTGCAGGCTATCTGATCCGTTAATGATGTCACCTCTCCCCTCAGATGAATGATTACAGTGAACTCACATCCTCACCTCTGGTCCTAAGCACCCCGCTTCAGGCAACAGGGGGACAAGCTTTAAAGCCACACTTGCTCCTTTCTTTCCGACTTCCTCACCCGGCTCGAGGTAAATGTTTTTTTTTATTTAGGAAACGTGGCATCGAATTCGCTCTTGCCCTTGCCGATCTTGGTGGGCAAGCGGACTTCCTGGAGAGAAGATGTTTGGTTGAATGGCATCCAATAAGTAAGAAGCAAACCCGTTCACAGCATCCAAGACAGAGACAACAATGTATTCAATCACAGCTGCTAAACGCTAACATTGTTCAGCTAGACTCTGAATCCTATTCTCAATGGCACATCTTCTTCTTTTTTTCTATCTAATAGAATTCTTTTTCACCGCTTACGCCCTTACCCGCAGCTAACCGCTAAACAGTCTACATCAGTAGCCTCACAGCTATTGCTCTGCCCTAACCTAACTAGGGTCTCTTTCAAGCGAGACCATTCTTTCAGCTTTGTTTCATGCAATTCTTTATCTCCTTGTCATCGTGTATATCTTGCCAACCGACCGATCGAGTTAGAATTGTCTACCTAAGCGCCCTGAAGAAAAAATTTAAAGAAAGCTATTCTATAAAGCAGGCTTTCCCTCATCTAAAAGCTGGCTTCTAATAGCTATATCGAATCGTCGCTCATAGATGCTCTGATGAACTGGGCTGTAGACTGATAAGAAGAAGGAACCAACGCATAAAGGTTCCACAGCATAGTGTTTTCGATCTCATCTGACGCGATGGCCCTAACGTAATTCGAATGGTTACTTCGGGATCGGGAACATCAAATATGAAATTACTTGATCCGTGAACACAACCCTTGGCTTACCCAATATGGGCCAGGGAATGTTCCAATTCCTTCATTCAATGCATATTGATTGAGAATCTGTGCAGGAAGATATCATAGAGGGAGAAGCGGCTTTCTACGAATGCTATGGCTCACTCGCGGTAGTCTTTGCTTTTCCTGTTACCGAATCGACTGCGAACTCAGGGTTAGCTTAGTCAATTCACTCTTTTTTTCAGAAGCAGTTCTTGCTTGTCTTTCATCAGCTGTGATGGCTCTTGCTGAATCAGCCGAGAGTTCAATAGATGAGGAGCCGGATGACATTATTAGTCAATACCAAAAACGTAGAATAATCAAAAGATAAATAAGTAAATTCCACATCATGCTATTCCACAGTTTCTTATTCATTAGTGTGAGAAAATGGATAAAGCTCCTCAATTGGATGCTACACCTGTGAGAGTTGGGTCAATTACTCTATTCTATGTCTTTCTCTGATATAGCGAACAATAAGGGAAGATTTCACTGCGACAACGTAACTATGATTCAATTACTTCTGTCTTTGGTCTATTTATGACTAAGCTATCGATTCTCTCTATCAGATAGGTCACATTCCTTGTATACAATCTTATCAAATGTACGGGGTGGATCACTAATTCATTCAAGGGTTTCTCGGAAAACTTATGCAGATTTTTTCAATGCAAGGAAGACTCTCTTCTCTGGTTAGAAAGCAAAATTCTTGAATAGGGTGGGAAGGGAGACACTTATTAAATCTACAACATATGGCTCTGCCTATGTATACAATGCAAACTGCCCTCGTCCCTCAAAAGGTTTGTGATGAATAGAAATTCTCTATGGGGTTCTACGGATGAGAAAGGCAAAGTTCATCTTGTTGGTTGGCACCCTATTTGGAAAATATTAGGAAAAGGAGGTTTGGGTATTCGAAGCGAAAGGAGATGCAATATAGCCATGCTTGGAAAGTTGGACTGGGCATTGAACCAAGGTAAGGAAAGGCTTTGGGTGGAGGTCCTTCGATCTAAATATTTTGTTGATGGTGAATTTCCTAATCGTTTTGAGTCCTACTGCATCTCAAACTTTGAAAGGTATAGAGTCATGAGGCTTAAAAAGATTTTAATAAGTGGCGCCTTGGAGATGGGAGTAAAATATCATTTTGGTGCGATTGGTGGATCGGGGATTCTAGCTTGGCCTCCATGGTTTGGTTCACGACCAATTGAATGAAGACGAGAAGAAGTTTTTCATTTCTGGGGAGAATGGCTCTTGGAATCTTACTGCTGTAGAGTCTAAATTGGATGAGGATACCATCAAAAAGATATTTTGAGTTCCTATTCCTACCATAGCAAAACTAAAAGAGGAGATAGTTTGGGGGCTTTAAAAAAATGGTGAGTACACAGTTCAAACTGCCCATGCTGCTCTCAACGGAGATCTAAGTGAGGATGATCGTGTTGATTGGTCATGAATTTGAGAATTGAAGTGAAGTGTTCTGTTCCCAAAAATGGAAGAATTTCCTTTGGTTAGCCATGCAATATAAAATTCAACTATACTTGTTATCCTCCAATTCATGCTTTATGAGACTGCGCTAAAGCAAAGATGGTCTGGTATCGTTTCCTTACTGTTGATTTTCGCACTGACTTCTTCTCCGAACCCATCTTATCTTGGCTTTCTCAAAACCTTAAAAAAAGGGATAGAATGCGGTCCTTCCAACTTTGTTTCGCCTATGACTTTCTTGGCTGCACTTTGGGTTTTCTTTTTCAATTTCCTCCTCCTATTCAGTCTATAGTTTCTATTCCAAGCGGCTTGACTGCCCCGCTGACCTTTTCTAGGCCTCTTTCCTGCGGAACTGGATTGTCGATATCGACCGAATTTGTACTAGCTGAAGAAGACAAAAGATCTTTTTTCTGCAACACTGCCTCTGTTTGAGACGCCCTATCCATTGTGTTTCCTACTGGTCTTATATTCATACCCCAAGTGATTCCCTATTCAATTTGTCGATTTTATTCTTCAATATATGAAAATGGCAGCTTACTAGACAACGCAGAAGGTTTATTCTTTCCATAGATGCCCGATTCGTTTACGATATGTGCTTCCGTTCCATCCGATTACACGGAACTCCTCCTAAAAAGCGCGTAAGGGGCCCACCCTTTTTTTTTTAATCCTCTCACTCCCTAAGGAATGAAAGGCCAAATCTAACTCTGTCTAAAAAACATGAATATGAATAAGATCAACAATGCTATCATTGTATGGCCGATAATAGTACATGCCCCATATCATAAATCCCTATGAGGAATCCATTTGAAAAATGCAGAAAGGAAAAGAGGAAAGGAAATAAGCACCGAAGTGGTCTTGGTATTGGATCCGCTTTTTCTCGTGCCTTCATGTGCAGTCTGTCCCTCATCCGCTTGTCAATTCTTGGTGTAATACTTACTTGTAAATCATTGGTGTCAGAATTTATCACTGATTAGGTGTGATCAGTCTCATCCATGTAAGAATTAGGAATTCCTTTTTCAACTCGTCCTAGAATGGGCGTTATGGCAAAGAACAAGAAGAAAACAAAAGAAGAAATTTGTCCAATAGTAACAAACGGTGCCTCCACAGGTTGACATCCGATCCAACCTAGTAGTAAGCAATCCGCCAAAAGCAACCAAAAGATTCCTTGGTAAATTGGGCGAAAACTTGAACTACGCACATACATACCTTTAAAAAAAGGTAAAGCCAACAGACATATAAAAACTAGTGCTATTGCGGCTACACCTCCCGATTTGTCAGGTATACTACGAAGAATGGCATAGATCGGTAGGAAATACCATTCCGGCACAATATGAGGCGGGGTGGACATTGGATTAGCAGGTATATAATTGTCAGGATGTCCCAAAACATTAGGAGCATAAAAAATCCAAATGGAAAAAAAGATAGCAAAAGCTACCCAACCTACTAGATCCTTTACATAAAAATAAGGGTAAAAAGCTATTTTATCCATTTCTGAATGTACACCCAATGGATTATTTGATCCATATTGATGCAATGCAGCCAGATGAAGAAGACTGGCGCCTACTAAAATAAAAGGGAGTAAATAATGAAGACTAAAAAAACGATTTAAGGTGGCATTGTCCACAGAGAAACCCCCCCAAAGCCAAGTAACTATGGTATCTCCTACTACAGGTATGGCGCTAGCTAAGCTTGTAATTACTGTAGCTCCCCAAAAGCTCATCTGACCCCAAGGGAGTACATATCCTATAAAAGCTGTTACAATCATTAATAGGAAGATTACAACTCCGAGACACCAAACAAATTCCCTAGGACTGCTATAACTCGCATAATATAGACCGCGAAAAATATGAAGGTAAACCACAATGAAAAACATACTTGCCCCATTAGCATGCATATAACGGAGCAACCAGCCCCCTTCAACATCTCTCATAACGTGCTCTACGCTGTTAAAAGCTAGATCCACATGAGGTGTGTAATGCATAGCTAAAAAAACGCCAGTCACTATCTGAATGATTAAACAAAGACCAGCTAACGAACCGAACCCCCACCAATAACTAAGATTGCTCGGGGTTGGATAATCTATCAAATGCTGATTTACAATGGAGAATATAGGTTGTTTAAGAAGAGAGAATCGTTGGTTCCTTATAGTCATAGTTTATTCTGACAATCACATCATCACTTCTTTCTTGCTTTTTCGCGGACTGATTTTGTCTCGGCGGATCAAAGACCACCGATGCAGTCTATAATAACTAAAAAAGCCTCATGGCCAATGGGAGCCTGTGAGTTTCCAAAATGGAGGTAGTTCGTCTTTTGTTTCCCACCCTACTTTTGTGGGGCAGGGGTGTCCTGGCGCTCAGGCCGCCTTTGACTCTCACCCATCCCCAGCTGTGGGGGTGTAGTCCTGGGAGCATCCTGTTCGGGCGCTCCTTGTCCAGGGGCAGCTTTAGTTAGAAAGTAGATAATTTTAGAAAGTCACTCTTTCAGAAGTAAGAAAGAACAATATGGAATAGAATCTTGTTGGATTGTTGACCAACGGAAAGCATGGGAAAAAGATGCAATCACTAATGGGCCTTTCATTCGCTTTCTCTATGAAAATGATCAAAAAGGAACGTAGTCTTTCTTATTCAATCATCCCAATCCCAGGGGCGCCACTTTTTTCCTTCTTTCTGGATGCGCTTCCACGCATCGCTGTTTGGATTGTTTAGGTCACGCTTCAACTTGGCTAGGAAGTTGAGCTGCCATTTCTCCGGGATTTCTTCCACGTCTTCTGCCAGGTGTAAAGCGGCATCCTCGACATCCGAACAACGGTATGAGCTCCACCCCCTTTCCTGAGCGATCTCTTTCGCCCGTTGTGCAATTTCTTTTTTTCGATTATCAATGATGGTCAGGCGACGATCCGTTTCTTTCCATTCGTCTGAGGCCCGAAGATCGAGCTCTTTTTGTTTTTCGGCGCGGTCGAAAGCATCCCGAAGGTCGTCTTGGGGCGCTTCCTCTACCTGAAAAAGCGTGAGACTCGTACTCGTTGGGGGAAGGTCAGGAGGGGTAGGAGGTAAATTAAACCCGCCCCCCGACGTGGAAGGAAGGAATGGGGCAACCGCTTGTTGGAGCTCGTCCATGAAGAGGTACTCCATATAAAAGGGGATCTTTGGCAGAACAAGAATTCTCGCAAGAAGGAAGAAAGACAAGAAATAGATTAAACCGCGAGGAGGGATTTTTTTAATCAATGGAAGAGTGAAAGTTCGGATTTTTGTTTTAATCAAAATAATCCGAATGAACAACGTTGCGAACATCGAATAAAGAATCATTTGGGGACATTGATCCAAAGCTCGAGTACTCATGATAGCGGTTCCTTCTGATGCGAGAAAACGTGCAAATGACATGGCTACAAAAGACATATTTGAAATGCCCCCTTTTTTTTTTTTTGAGCATTTCGCTCCTACTTCTACTGCCCCTTCTCTTTTAGGATAGCATGTCGATTCTCCGATCCGAGGAGAGCCTTCCGCTTTTTGCTTCAAAAAGCCGGTCCACACAAGAGAATTCTTATCTCTTGTGTTGGCCGAAGTGACAATAGTCACATTTTTGGCTTGAATATGTTCGAGGATCTCGAAATGATCTTCCAGTTCTGGATAGAATTCGCAAAACTCGGTTTCCATCAAGAATAGAATGGTGTTTTCCCGTATTTCGACCGGAGAATCTAAGAGAGACATTACTGTCGAGAGTCTGACCGAAAAATTGGACATGGAATGCCCTCGGAGAGTGCTTTGTCGTGCTAGGTCAAAGACATATCCTTTTTTGTCTTTATTTGACTCCAAGAATGGATTAGATTGAAAGGACTTTCCTGTCGAACCCTTTTGTGTCTGTATGAATTTCTGACCGCACTGAATCTCCATAGCCAATCTCCCATTTTTGATTATGAAATCATAAGGTGCCTTTAGTACTACTCTTATTTCACACAATCCAGAAACTTCCATAACGTTGGCGTGATTCACTTTGAGCAAGGGATCCTGACGTGATACATCTTCATAATGAAAATAGAGTTTAAACATAAACATGAGTTGACTTTGATTTTACAGTCTCAATACCTTTTTAGTATCAATAAGCACTGTGAACTATCTGCTTCAAAAAAAAAGATAGTTGGTTGAAATGCGTTCCTAAGGTTAGCTCTTAAGGTAGCGAAGGAAGTTACGTATGATGGACTCCTTGCCTGGACACGAACGCTTAAAAAAAGAGGGCGAATTCCTTCTTTTCTTAGCGCGGAATCCCTTTTATTCCCATTCCCAGAACACTAAAAAAATCACACTTCCTTGAAAAAGGGGAAGAGTGAGTGAGAGAAAGAGCGCTTCGGTCAGAAGCGGATACCCCACACTCAAGCCAATGAAGAAGAAGGACATAAGCAAGACGAATCGAGTTCTCTTTCTATTATACGCAATTTCTTGCATCTTCGTCTAGTCTAAATTCTATTCTGAGAAGGGACTGTGCTTCTTCTATTATATATATATTCCGATGATAGTCTATTCTTTTTATGAGTGATCCACGTCTTACCGTAGCGCCCGGAGAACTTCTAAAGCAAAGCTATCTTACTAAGATTTTATTTTTGATTGCACGAGTATCGGTCATTCGTCAACCCAATTTCGAGTCCCTTGCTTCACGTCCTTATCAAGCAACTCATAAATGTAAGTCTCTGCAACACCTTCTTTCCTTAAAGGCGTACCCAAGCCAGACCTCAAGTGACCGACAAACCCCTTGATATACATCTCTGCCACCCCCACCGGAATATTCTCGTGGCCGGCCACCGCCAGGGACGTGATCACCACATCCACCATCATGTCAAAGGGATTCCTGTACCTGACTCCGGTCACCAAATCGTCCCTGAAATTGAAAGGATGCTCTTGAAACAGAGCAAACCCTAACGGAATCTCGGAGTTTATCCTATACATGTTGTACGGATAAAGATTCCAAAAGAAAGACGAGTTGGTGTCGTCCAAGAACTGAAGCAAGGGCTTGATTATGAGCTCGCCGAGCGGTTCTTAGAACGTGGCGGAGAACGGTGTCGTAATGATGTTGACGAAAGAGAAGGTGGTGGAAACGGGGATCTTCTGGATCCCGAGGTCCTGGAGTGCCAGGTGTACCTTCCTGATTGCAGGGAGGAGGAAGGGGGAGGCCTTTAAACCCATACCTGAAAGGCATCATTATTGATCGCCTACGAAAAGAGACTAGACCTCAGAAATTATCCGTAGTCCCAGATGAGTTGTTTCAACAATCTGGTATGAAAAATTTCTTTGAGTGGTTTGTCCTCAGAGCATGGGTAAGGAGCTGGCTCAAGTACTGTCATTGGTACTACAGTAAAGCCTTGGACCCAGAAGTGACCATTGAGGAGTTCTTCAAAGCTCCAGTTTTACCACGGAAGTGGAAGATTGACCGGACCACCCCTGAGTTGGTCCCTTTCGGTCTGATGTGGAAGTTGTATGACATGGTAGCTTTGAAGGGTGTGGACTATAGGTTGCCAATACTAGATGTCCCATCCGTCTCTCCACTAGGTGAGGCTTACCCCTTGGTGGATATAGTGGTACAGACTTATTGGTTGTGGCCCGAGTACTTAACCAGCCTCGGGCGGGCAAAGGTGTAATGTGTCCTGGGGTGTGTTACCCGGACCACTTACACCCTTCTGTCCAAACCATCGGATATAAGACTTTAGGCATCACGGGTAAGCGAGACTGAAAGCTTTCTTCACTGCATGAGAGCAAGTAAGCAAGCAGGTATCCCTTTATTTAGTGGGCAGGAAGAATGCTAAACAGGAAGAGGTGCGTCTAGCCTTAACCCTTGGGCCAGTTCTCTCTTAATAGCATTAACGGGAGCAGCAGGAGCAGTTAACGGTAAGCGATAGGGGAGGTGAGGCTAGAAGAAAGGAGCAATCCGTGTCATATGCGGGATAGGGCATAGCAAGCATCTGTAGCGGACAAATAGGTCTTCGGTCGGAGGTTGGCGTGCTTCAGTCTGATATTGAAGCCTGCTTGTTGTATGGATGGTGTCTCTTCCATTCATATCTAATGGTTTTTTCTATCTTGGCTTACCTTCTTTCGCTAACTCGCTGCTCGCCTCTTACTCTTAGTCTCCCAAAATGATAAGTCCCCTCCTAGGAAGAAAAGGATAGACCTTTATTAGATGTGCCTCCGTGTCAAAGCTTTATCCATTCACTCGAGCGCTTTCTAGGGAATTGGCTCAGGCTTTCAACAAAGACCTTTTCGATTCGACTTTCCTTTCTATCGGTTCGATAGTTGGTTGCTCTGTCTCTTTCTCTCGACCGTCGACTGTGACCTGCAGACTGTGGTCTCGCTTCGCTGGTTACTGGTTGAATGAATCTCTCCTCTTCTTTTATTTCGAGTGTTAGAGTAAACTATTTACTATAAAGAGAGTGAGCGACCTACTAGTAGCTAGGAGTAGGAATGAGGAATAGAATAGGCTCTTCTGTCTTACCGCTACGACCCTTTTTTACTCTTTTTGAATCCCATCTTGCTCTTAGGGAATATATGCTGCTAGAAGAGGTTGCACGAAAAGGCCTAATGTCTCAAATAGGGGAATGCCAATGTCTTCGACGAGGGGCTCGCTATCGCTTTATGGTGGCGCCATGCAAAGGTTAGAATGAGAGTGCCCCTTGCTCCTTAGCCCTTTAACGGACTCCCCTATGTACCAGCAGACTGAAGTTATCCAGGCGGGCCTTCTTCGCCCCCCTTTTTACAAAGCCATCGACATTCTGGTCAACGGCCCCCTTCCCAATGATCTTCCCTTTCTGTTGGGCGCTTACATCAATCAGTCGATACTAAGCCAAGAGCTTTTCAAGGAGTGCTTTCTAGGAATCAAGTTGCTTCAGTCAGACCAATGACCGCCGCCTATCCATTTTAGGAAAAAACTGGTTCTAAACCAGCCCCTTTACTATACTATATCAAAACTTGACTTGCTGCTGCTACTTCTGATTGATTGACCCATTCTAGAGAAAGTGCTGCCTTTCTGCTTTAAGGAATGTGGTTCTTGCTCATAGCCTCAAAGACCCATGAGGGAGCCTCTTACAATGGAATTCAGACAAGGAAGGCTGTGAAGCATGCAGACTGATTCTCTTTTCTTACGTGAATGAGATACTACTGAAATGCAGATAGCTTTAACTCCTACGAAGAAGGTAAGATGACTATAGGCAAGAAAGATAGAATTGAACCTAAGGCTTGCCCCCGAAACATTTGGAAGGAATGTAGCTTTCAACCGACATCGACGGCTCCGAGGAAAAGAGCATCTTATGGCCATGACCAGCTAAAGATCACTGCCATTTCACGAATTGGATTTGAACCAATATCTGGGGCGACTTTCCTTTTAGTCGATCGTGATGTAAGTCTATTATTCCTTTCATCATAGGTAAGGCAAAGCGCTTTCTTTTAAGAATGCATATGGTTCCATCTTTCTTCCTTTAGTTAACCCACCTTTTTCTAAAAGTGCTTGTAGTAATTCTGGGAAAAAGTCTTTCTTAATTATTCTATTAGCATAGCATTAAGTAGTAAACATTTTACACTAGGGGTTTTCCCATACCATACTATACATGCAAACATAACAAATAAAACAAAGATAGTTAGCATAGATAGGAGTCTATCTCCAGTAGGCACCGGAGTAGATCTACACTAAAAAAAGACAAAGAACACCAGACATGAAAACAAATGTCTCCAGACACTTATTTAATTTAAACCTTCTAAAACTAAAAAGAGTCGACGGACTCTTCTATTCTAGTCTCCCCGGTGACCGCGGGTGACAGCACGCACAATTAGGTCTTCCTGCTCCGCCCGCAGCGCTTGCTGCCTCTCCTCCAACCCCTCTATGCGCTCGCTGGTAGCGCGAATGCGCGCTTCTTTCCTTGCAGGATCCATTGTTCTAACACTTCTCAAAAGGAAGTTTAGCACTCTACGGTGCTCTTGAATTTCATTTTGCAGTTGCCCCATTTCGGCAGCAATTGCAGAAAGCCTGTTTGCAGCATCCATAGCCATACGTGCTAGTACTAAATTTCTTTGATTTGAATTTGATGAAGTGAAGACACTTATCGAGCCTCCATTTATAGAGTGGTAGAGGAATCTCGCCATGCAGTACGAATTGGATGGCTGGCACAATTCTTACTACTATAACCACGCTGCCTGTATGAACAAACAAACTTTGCAGAACCGTTTCACCTAATCGATCGTGGTGAAGTCAGCAATGGATTCGGCGGATCATCCACGTCACGAATTGGATGGCTGGCACAATTCTTACTAGTTCTCCGCACTACTTTTCTGCAGTTGAAGACTATCATGCCTGTTTAATGAAAAACTGGCTGGCTCTGGCTACCTTGCGGAGCAAACAAAATATCCCCAAATCACACTGCCTGTATGAACAAACTTTGTACAACCAGCTTACGTGGAAAAGATTCCATATTCTATGCCAATAGACTCGTGACATCCATGTACTGAGTCGTCAAATGAGCCACGTTAAGAAAGCCCAAGCTTATACGCATTGGCCCACAGGGTGCCCCAATAGGGCCCGAATGAAAGACCCAAGCCTACATGAACCATCAAAAAAGTCCTACAAATGAAGACTTGGGCCTGTCAAGCCTGCTTTCCTCGATGAAAGCCCACAGAAGAGCCAAAGCCCAACAAGCTACAACTGGTTGCAAAATGCAAACTGAATTGTCCCGCCCAGTGTAACCGTAACCAATAACGCACCCCCAACTAATTTATGCCCAGTGCGCAATTCGCTACTGAACTTTCCCGCCAATCCCAAGATTAAGCAACCTCACGTCATCACCAATCGTACGGCTAATACGCATTTCCCATCCAAAGAGGACCCACTTCAAACCCCCCTTCACACACAAAACACACCTCCGCTAAATTTCAAACCCCCCATCATATGAAGAATGGAGGACGTTATCCCACCCAAAATAAAAAGAAGGAAGACCACAAGGAACCACCCTGCCCACCCCTATTAAGAAAAGTAATACATGAATTTTTCTTAACCGTAGATGCACTATTTGGATAGACAATTTCATTGCCTTGATCCGGCAACTTAGACTTAGCTACATAGACCCAACGGTTCACTTAGCTATCTTAATTAACCTTTCTTACTGTTGGTGGTATCGTATATAAGAGAACGGCTGCTTTGAGGAATGATCTTTCCCTGTAACTAGAAATTTCATAAGAGAAGAAAGCGTAGAAAAGAATGCTTTTGGCTTGCAATAAAGCTAGTGTCCTGATCGAGCAATAGTCCTATCTATTCAGCTTTCCAACCCCATATCCCTTGCTCGAAGAGATGGTCATCTGTGCTCCACAGCTACTGGTGTCATCACCCTGCAAAGAGGGGGAACCAACCAAGATGTATGTCGTCCAACCCAACCTCAGACTCTTTCTTCCCAACCTATTTGAATCTCTGGCCGCAGTTTTTTAGGTGGTATCCCGAGATTGAAGAGATCGAATTAGTTCCCGGAACACACGAAAGAAAGATATGAACTAGGTAAATAGAAATGGAAAAGAGATGTTTCGAATTCATCAAAATCAGAAGCTTTTTCTACATCCATATGATCCACTAAAGTGGATCGGTATTGCCCATATAATGAAAGCAGATCTTGGTCCATGGAGTCCCAAGAAGGTAAGAACTCCAACTTGTCCGATGCTTCTTCGGCCAAATAAAATATACAAGTGGGACCCGCACTATGAGAAAGCTGTGCGAAAAACCGCTTCTTTTTTCCGGTTTCGAAACAACTTGGGCGAAATAGGGTTCTACCGGGAAACCATAGATTTTTTAGTTTTCGCCATTGGTTACTGGTCAAGCCACTGGAATGGAATAAGATAAGAATCTCTGGAGATTTTTCCTCTCTACTTACTCGATACAGGCTTTCCCTCTGACTTCTTCCGAATGGCATAATTGTCCGATTTCAATTATTCTTCGATCTTCAAAGAAGACTGACCCCTACTTCTCCTCCTTCTCCTTTACGACAGCTTTTTCGTACTCGTCACTGATCCCTTCCTAGCGAAAGGTGGGCTCCAATCTCTAATGGCAAAAAGAAAAACCTTCCCAAAGGTTGCGAAGAGAGCCCACTTTCCCACTCCCTCTTCCCCCCAGCCCAAGTGCACCCTCCTATGCTATGATACTTGGACTACGGGCCTCCTTTCCTTGTGCTTTTTTACACATGGAAGTACCTTTTATTATCAATTCGCCTTCATAACAAAACATAGTAAAATTTCTTTGGGTTCGCAGTTCGAAGACCGGCAAAGCAAAGCCTCCTACATCTGCGGGTCGGGACGTCCAGCCAGCCAACCAGTAGAAAGAAAGTGGGAGTAAGGAGGAGGATCTCTGGCATGCCCAAGTCCAAAGGGGTTCACACTTCTGTAGTGAATATGCAGAAAGACGTGGGTGACATGCATTTTCATTCTTTCTAGTTCAAATTTTCTAACCTATGCTTCAATTCATGGGCCCATTTACACCGCTTTTTGTCCCTTTTTTTTTTAAAGGATATTCTCCAGGGTCCTTAAGTCCAGTTCTTGCTCTCCTCGGCTTATAAAAAATTGATCTCGAATTCGGTGTGAAAATTCCCACGTCTTTTCAGGATAAAGAGATGACATTTCGTGTATTATTTGATTTTTCATATCAATATGGCTTTGAGCCACTGCATTACATGCAGCCTGATGCTCCTCGGAAAATGCCTCTACCGGACGGGAAATCGACTCTTTGCCTATTACACTTAGCAGCTCCTTTTTAGGGAGCCGCTGGATTATTCTTTTTTGTTTCTCTTCCTTTTCTTCATGATTAGTAGAAAGAGGAAGAGGCGCTTCGTCTCTCTCCATCTCCGGTTCCGGGGGGCCCAATCGCAATTCAAGATCTAATGGCTGTTCATCTTGACCCGCGCACTCCGCTGTTTCCACGAACGACTCGACAAAAACAAAAAACACACGTTGAAATGGTCCAAACGATCTCCATAATAGGTACACGCACAATCTTTTTATAGTAGAAATGCCATAAAGTGCGAACCAAGATCCATGATACGAAAACCAAAATCAAGACAAGTAAGAACAAGAGATCATGGTGAATGTTTAACTCCAAATCGAACACTAAATAATTAAACAATTGAAAACACCATCTGAAAAGCTTTACCTCTACTATAGTCACTAAAAGAATAGAAAGAAGAATACAGAAAAATGCAGGTGCTGCGGGAACGCTTGACTTTACTTTTTTTAAGAGTGAGAACATACGAGATTCAACTTCTATATGGGAGAAATTGAAATGTTAAAAGTAAAAGCCCCAGACCCTCAACTCAAGAGCACATTCCAGGGAAATCAGTTCTGTCACAACCTCTTCTTGCAAGATCAACAGGAAGGAAAGAGACTTAAAGCGATATCTACGCACATAGAAGGAGCACCGAAGTCGTCTTGGTATTGGATCCGCTCTTCTGTTAGCATGAAGATGAATTAGATTCTATTCATCTTCTTTATTCTTAAGAGAACCCCCCACCCGAACCATTCTTAAGACCACCAAGCCCTCTCGAATGAGTTCTACTATTTCTGCTTTTTTTATACAACAAAGGGCAAATCTTGCACGCACTAGGACGTGAAACTTTGTGCCTAGATCGTCCTGAAGACGGATGCGACGGGAAGAAGTGGCATTTGGAAGTGTTGCTGACTTAACATTTAGGTTTCGGCATAACAAAGCTTGCACTGTCTTTTCGCACTTAGGCGCACAGCGTGCCATTGGTAATGATTCTACTACGGTGCCACAAATTCGCAAGCTGATCCTAAGTAATCGTTGTTGTTCATTGGATTCCGGAGGAACTACTTCGTTAGGATTGAGGAATTGCTGCGATTCTTCCTGAATAGCCTGGATTCTCCCGTCGAGAGTCACTTTGAAAGTATTACCTAAACTCTTTCGACTGAATATGATAAAGCCTATAAAACAACGAGCTACTATCATTTCTTCATTATAGATTGAGATCTTCTTCGAACTTAATGCACAAATAGATAGAATAGCAGCAAATAACATCTTTCTAGCCTGCATATTCGTGGAACTCAATCGAAATTCTTTTGTCGTTTTACCTACAGAAAGAGAGAGAGTCCTTCCTGTACAAGTAGTAAAGAAGACTGAATTTTGTTGGTTGTTGACCAAAAAAAGCATGTGAAAAAAAAGGGATTCAATCCAGCCGAGCTTAATTGTGAAGGAAACGGAAACTGAGTATTGTTGGTCCAACGCAGTCGACGTTGGTTGGCTTTGCACCCTTTGGCGCGTTCTGGGCTCTAAGCATGTTGGCTGGGCCGGGCGAGTCCATTGTCACCGGGGTTAGTCAGGTTGCTGTTCTATCTGTCATATAGGAGCTAGTTCTATATAAGTGACTGTGTAAACCATAGCAGTTTCTCTATCAGGTCTGTAGGAATGCTCCATAGAGGAAAAGGCGATTCCATTTTCTTTTCGTATGGGACACGGCCCTTGGTCAGCTCTCTAAAGCTGGCTCCTTGTTAGAGGTCAGGGGTGGTTACCCGCTAGCTCTGGAGATTTCGTACTCCACCTGCTCCAGGGTCATGAGTCAGGACGGCGAGTTCGGGTCGAGACTCCCTAAAGTCTCCGCGGTGTTATAGACGTTAGTCACCTTACCTACGTCGTATACCCCACACGCCTGGCATTTATGGTCTAGCCTCGCGTTTCGACCTTCCTAAGCCCCCCGGGTAGGGCTGTTCAAGAGCTGATATGTAAATGGAGAGCGCTCTCTACCTTATAAGAAGTGCGGTTTCCCGTCTTTCCTTCTTACCTACGCAATTATTACTACTGGCAACATACTGCTAGTACTACTTAATTGTAGTGTTTTTTGGCGGGGTGGCAGTCGGAGGTTAAGCCTGTAAGCTTTTACATCTGGTTCTCTTCCATTCGATCCCGCCAAGCCAGTTCTCTTACATCCTGCGTAAGTGAGCAAAAAGGGAAAGATACTTTACTTTTTCAATCCAGCGAGTTACTTTGAAAGCCAGGCCAGTGTGAATCTAATCTCTTCTACCGCCCAGTCTTACTTTTACAGTCATAAGCCCTTGAATGTCCATCAATCAAATTCAATTTCTAAAACAGAAAGTTCGTTTTCAAGCAGTCTCTATCCCTTATTATGGTACAGTCACTTCGTCCCTCTGCTTTAACCTCCTATGTAGTGTTCTCCTCTCCCTCTGAACTACTCCTCCCCTTTCTTTAACTATGGGGCCCGACTAGCTGACTTCTTCCAATGAGCAAGCAAACCAGTTAAAGTTCAGTCCCTTACTGTAAGGTGACTTCATCCCTTAGGCAATCAGGTAAACAAGCGGATTCTCGGGCAAAAAGAGGTTATAGGTCAGAAAGGTGGCAGGGCTTAACCTAAGATTGATAGCGAGACTCAAAGAAAGTGTCCGTCGAAGATCACCTTTGAGCCCTTCCCGCCTTTGGGAGTGCTGCCCTTAGATAACTATCATCAGCTCGAGTTGCCTGAAAGCCAGAGCCTTTATCAGGGGGAGTGGAAGTTTCTGTCTTCCCTGCGATTGGGTCTTCCCTATTCAATCTTCTTTCTTCTGACTATTGAGTTCATCTTTTGAATATCTTAGTACAGTCATAAACAATCAGACTCTAAAAGGAAAGGTTCCATTCGATCCATCCGATAAAGACGTCCATATGAAAGAAGACTAGAATAGGTTGCTATTTTGGAATATCTATAATACGCTTATGGAGGATTTTCTAGAATAGGCTGTTTTATTACCTTGCTTTCTGGACCTTGTCTTCCCCTTATAGTCTGAATTCTCAAAAAAAGGAGAAGTAAGCTTTCCGGTCAAGTTCGTTTGAAAGAAAGCCATATAGGGATCGAGCAAAGGCAAGCTAGCTTCCTGTGATAAAGCCAGTTACAGGTGGGGTTGAGCTATTGAGTTATCGTTTTCATCCGCAGTAGTAGTGCCTTTTATTGCCCTTTAAGTTAAGGCTTGAGCTTTTCATAACATAAGATTCGGCCTAGAACGCCTAGCGACTATAGAATCCTAGAATAAAAAAGGGAGCTGGCACGGGTCTTGCTTGAATTCATCTCTGCAGATGTTTTCTCTGCTCTAGCCGAAAAGCTTCCCCTTAAGGCCTCACCTACTCCAGCGAAGTCAGAAACGAAAGGGAATCGAAGAGCAAAGATAGGAAGCGCGTATAGCATAGGTCTTGACTTTGACGTTGGGACTCTGCCCGTTCCGGAATTGACTTCAAACGAAAACGCATCAGTATAGGAAATAGGGAATCCCGGGAGAGTAGGGAGCAGGGAAGACACTCGTCTTTGAAGTCAGCCCAGGTGGCACTGGCTTTGAGTTCCTTTTAAGGAAGGCTTGATAGAAGGGTGAGCCAATAGCGAATTACCTTTTTTTTTTCCATGCTTCTTCGACCTTCATTCCCATCCTGCCAAGCTGAGGCTGCCAGCGCATTGATTGTATCTAACCACACTGTGGCAAATCGATACAAGTAGCTAAACAGCTTGCTATAGCATACAAAGAAGGGCATCTCCGGCCGAACGGTTAGGCAAGACTACGGCGCCTGGGTAAACATCCCGTTTACCAAAGAAGACGTCGAGAGTTTCACTTAAGCATTCCTCTCCTGCAGCCACCGGTAATGTGTGGAAGAGGGTAAGCTTTCTATGTGGATAGGACGTATCAACACCTTTTTCATCAATTATTTGAAAGTCAATATCTAAGAAAAATATTGTGTTGGGTTCTGAAGAGCCGAAGATCAAAAACTAAATGTGCCAGGGGTTGATCAGCGGAGCCAGGGCAATAACGATGAAGGAAATTGAGCGCTGATGTAGTTAACAGCCACCTTCATAGCTGATTCATTAGGGTCGTCACCTTCTACCCAACTAGTGGAAGTATCCACCGTTTTCTTTGTCTGTTAAGCCTCACAGTTATGGGACTTCCTAAAAAAACTGCAATCGTAGTTTATCAACCACTCACAAGACCACCGAGATCTTCGACTTAGCTCCCAAAGGTAATAGACCCGGCCCTTCTCCAACCTATAGGGGAGCAGAAGATAACGAAAGGGAGACAAAGTCCTAACTAAATCATAAGACAAGCTACCCATTCCATCTATCATATCAGTCGAGTCGATCCGATTCGTTCTTATCTATGGATAAGGCAAGAGAGAACTTATGACTTCGCGGATGGAGAGGGATTCGAACCCCCGGTATTCCTATCAATACTTCGGTTTTCAAGACCGATTCTTTCAACCGCTCAGACATCCATCCCCTTCGCGCTTCGCCCGCCCTATCTATCCGCGCGCTGGCGGGTAGGGGCTTATCTATGTGATTCGCTACGCTTGCTTGCGCCTATCGGCGGGCTCTATTGCCTGCCGGTTAGCGAAACTTTTCCGGTAGTACGAATCGCTACGCTTCGCTTTTTTCTATATCATAATATGCACCTTGCTTGCTGCGCTCACTGCGGGTAATAGCAAGAGAGCGAGTTCAACTCGCGAACGATCAGCAAGTGAGGGACCGATCCTTTTTCGCCAGTACTGTTGCGAGACTGGTACTTGGCGGCTCACGAGCAAGATATAGACTAAGGTTGCCCATCACTCTCTCGCTCTTTTTTGAAGGCCTTTTCTATTTTCTTTCTAGTATGCTTCTTCCATAAGAAGACTGAACGCCCAGTTTCGCAGAGCAGCTCTCCCCCCAGCCCACAGCATAGTGTGGAATCTGGATCGTTTCATCGAGCACCAGATAGTTGTTCTGACTCTATTGGATCAAGTCATAACCTACGTCTTATACTAGTATACTACTATAGAGAGACTAAGCTCTATTTCAGAGATTGGACTCTCTTACTGTGATTAGCCCCTACTAGTAAGAAGCTGTTCCCGAGCCAGGTTCCCTGGATCTATGTCTTACTAGTAGGGCCTAAATGAATGAATTAAGAAGGGCGCCCAGGTAGACTTCAAGAACTCTTGCTCGGCCTATCCTCCTACTTATTATTCTGAGGGTCATAAAAACATACGAACCGCCTACTCTTTAAAGCCCCACCATTGTATTTCAAAAAATGAAAGGTGCTTGCCCTCACTAATAAAAAACAGCAATCCCTCCCCTTCTCTTATCTACTTTTACTCATATCTTCGGTATACCTCAATATAAGACAAGCACAGGAAAGGATTATTCAATCAAAACCGGCGCCCTATTCGCTCTCAATTGCCTATCCTTTATAGATGAGGGAGAGTACCTTAGCAGTAGCTTCCAACACTTAAGATTGACCTCCTCAAGTTCCAGATATGAATTTTTTTTCATTTCATACGGGACTACTTTCTTACCGCTCCGTGGGGTTCACTGCTGACTTACCAAATAAGTTTACTAAAGAAACTGACCTAAGCATAGCTCTCTCTCTCAAACGCAAATGCCAAGAAAGAGATTCCTTGGATAAGTGGAAAAATGCCTTTAATTTCTCTCTCTTTTAAGGCCTTTGTCCTACTTATTCCAGCCTATCGAAATTCGTCTTTTTATTAACCAACAACACATGCACTTTGTTTTCACTAATAAAAAAAAGGTTCTTCAATCCACTAGTGCAACTGAAGGAATTAACTCTTCTGAACCGAAACAAGAAAGAGCTCATAACCACTGCTTGTGAACAGCTCTCCTCAACTGAGGGCGCACCCACTCTTACTATAAGTCTAGTCTCTCTCAGGTCCAGTTTCGATCTCGAACTAACTGACTTTACTTACTTAATAGGCCGGAAGAGAGATTTTTCAGAAAACCCGATTTCCTGTCTTAAGAACCTGACTCAAAAGAGAAAAGAAGACCGGACTAAAAGAGATATCACTTTCGACGAAATAGGTTCGTGAAGATACTGCGGGAGAATCTTCCCGAACGAGTTTCAAACCTGTCCTCTTCGCTTCCCAAGATATTTAGGGAAAAAGGCCTTGTCGGCCACCGCTTGCTGACGACGGAACGCATGGTCAATTAAAAAAAGTCCTCGCGTTGGACTTAGTTGGAAAAGTAGGTGTTCGGCATGTCCCTTGTTTTTGCCGATTGAAGAAAGCCTTATATTATATGGTCTCAAACAAGCGAGAAAAAGCCCTTTCTATGTTATTAGTAAAGCCTAAACGTAAACGCCCTACAAGAAAACTCCAAGCTAACGCGCAACGGCTTTCGCGCAGCTCAATCCGTTGCTTCTTGCTTTCGAGCCGGAGCTTGCTGGGTAGTCAAGTAGTCCGTGAAGGTTAAAAAAAACTTGTGTTAAGCAAGCAGAGTAGTCAAAGCAGAGAGGAAAAAAAAAGCAAGAAGCGGTTTTCGTTCGATCGACGAAATCAATCGTACTTTCACTACTGTGGACCGGCTTTCATAAAGCACCTTTTGGCAGCAGCTACTATTGGGATCCAATTCCGAAATCAGTTCGACAATGAAACTCTTCAAGCAATGATCTTATCTATGTCATTTCTCTTGACGCGATACAAAAGACGACTTTCGAGAGTCACTTAGCCCCTTGACCTCTTTTCTCTCAAAAAAGACGCTGTGTGGGCAAGTCGATCAAAGTCAGAGCGGGGAGGGAATGTTTACAGTTGTTATAGTAGGACTTTTCATTTCCTGTTTGGTCTTTCAATAAGTAGTCAGGTCCTCGTTCTCCTCTTTTCATTGCCCTATTGAGTAAGGGTCGGTGTTTGCAAAAATGTCGAGCCGACGGGGTCAGGTACCAGTAGTGACAATGGCAAAGGGCGGGAGCTGGATGGACACTAGTTGTGCTAGTGGAATGACCCAACTAGACCTAGTCAGCCCGAACCGTTTTGCGGTTCTAGAGGACCCTGAACAAGAAGAGGGAAAGATGCCAGATCTGGACACTGCTGAACCGGAAGAGATTGCTCAGGATGAGTGTCTGGGTAACAAAGCCGAGAAAGGTGTAGTCAAGGAGATAACCCCCGAGGGGAGTGATTTGGCCCATAGAAGCGAAGATCTGGAAGAGAGGGTTGATACTGAGTCAATTATGGCAGTGACTGAGGGGGACTTGTTCTGTGATAAACAAATGACTCCAAACAATAACCTCAGGGCAGCCAATCCTAAGAAAAGAGGTGAACCTGAGAAGAGCAGTCAAAATAAGCGTTCAGGTGCTATGACCTTAAAGGTGGAAGATCCTCCCCTGGTTCTAACCACCCTGAATGAAGAGTGGGCGAACAAAATGCAGAACATATCAGAGATGTTGAATTCTAAGAAAGAGGGAGGAAGGGGAAAGTCAAGGCCAAAGAACAAAAGACAAATCAAATAAAGGCTGCACAAGACGAAAAATCAGAGGCAGCGCTAAGGTGCGAGGGGAATATGAAAACAACAATAGTTCCACATGAAGGTCCTTATATAGAATGGAAGAAGGATCGGTAAAGTCGAGAAGCAGAGAGAGGCCAAAGATTATATAAGAGTGCAAGAGGAAGATTTGATTGGCTTGGTTGGTTTTATATAGCAAGAAAGCGGAAGGCTCAGGTCTTTCCGAGGCCAGGCAAAGGGTTCGGAGTTGGGTCCTATGCCTAAATCGGATCGGCTTGGGTTCGTATGAATGGAACGGCATAGGAAAGCAATCATTGTACGCTAAAATGGAGATTTCGAAAGATTTGATCGCTACTATCGGGGCTTGCTCTCTCGTCTTTTCCGCCTTCCTCTCGCAATTGACCCTATCTTTTCTTTTCTGCTACGCCTATCCCATCCCTCAGATTGACATCCAGCCGGGTGAGCGATAGCAGTTCCTCTTTACTAATAGATCTGCCGCCGCTAGTATAAAAAAAAGCACATAAGGATCCGGAATATTAAAATATACTGATCACTGATCAGGATCATATACAGCCCGGTATTAGCAGAAAGGCTAGTCGTGATGTCCCTTCATGGCCGGCCGGCCTTGATCAGTATGGAGCCAAAGGCGAAGGTTTCCATTCCAGAAGGTCCTCTTCTCTTACTTTCCCTTTAAGTGACAAGGGGCCGCTCCAAGTCGAAAGCGATAGCAAATCCCGAACTTGCCCACGCTCATCCAAACCGGCCTCAAAAAGCGATCGGAAAGCGAAGCCCTTCCCTCCAATCCAAGCCAACGAAGCCGCCTATTTCTTAGGGCAAAGGGCGCTCCCTCCTCCCTTCTCGTTGCCTACCAAGAAAAAAAAAGGGCTTTTAAGGTTCTGTGACGATCGTGTTCTCTCGTCTTTCAAATGGTGAATCACCGAGGTGCGTAGCGGGCGAAAGGTGCCATTAGATCGGATGTAGGGAACATTCCTTCCCAACTCTTTCCTGAGATAGCTCGAGGTAACTTGTGAAGTAAGCAGACTAGTATAGAACTAGAAAGGTAAAGAGATTTTAAGGGCGGGAAGACTAAAGCATTTCTCCCAAGAGACTTTAGGAGTGAAAGGTGCTTGAGTTCTTGAAAGGAGAGGGAAGAAGATCTTTAAGTCGATAGGGTTGAGAAGACAGAGATCCCAGGTAGGAAGAAGTTCCTATAGTGTATGGAAGATCAAGGGGCTTGGTCGGCGAAAGAAAATTCAATTGCTTAAGTTCAAGCCTTAGGGGCGAATACAGATTCAGTTACACCATCAGCTATCATAGAGGAAGAGAAAGTCAAAGCATAAGCATCAGATAGAAAATTGGATCTTTCTTTTTCTTCTCTAGCCGAAAGAGATTGCTTGGTACTTGGGACTAGTTCAATACTGGCTTGAGTTCAAGCTTTAGCTAAAGATCTTGCTTTTTCTAAGACTGGATCAAAGCAAAGACGGCGGAAGACATAGAGAGTTCTCCACTACTAGCCGATAAAGAAAAAGTATACTCTCGGTCATCAGAAGATCAAGCAATTCCGGACGACAAAGATGAAAGGGCAGATGCAATTGCTTTATTTCAAGCAGGGAAGGATCTTCCAACAATTCAATCCAAAATATCTTCTAGTTTCGTCTTTAGGGCTACAAGCGTCACACTCAGAAAGTCGTTTTAAACTTTCTATCTTTGGGGTGAAAAATCAATCCACCGAGGAGAACGACAGATCAACCTCAAAGACCTATAAAAGAAGGACTAGGCATTCATCCTAGGTCAGATGCAGTTCAAGAGCATTATTAACAGCGCTTCTTTTGACTCGTAAGAAGAATATGTTTTTCTTAATCGGGAAGACTAAATACAGAAAAGACCTCAGTTGAGAAGTCAGTGAAACCCGGAAGACAAAGACAGACTTATTCATAGCCCCTATTAAAGCGTTTTAACTGATGATGAGCTTAAGGCCAAGCCAAGGACTCTCTTTCGGCGTCAGTGGGATCACCCTGGTCTAGGAATGTAGCTTTTACTTCGACTAGAGGCGCTTCCACAAAAGTGGAACTAGAACTATTTTCCTGTCAGCCCCTTAGAGTTGAGCCAGTATTGGCCCTTTTCATTTCATAAAACCTCGTCTCATCCAACGAGACTGAATCCGCTCTCTTGAGCTTATGATTAGGTACAGCACAAGCAAGATCTGATAAAGAATCTTCTTCCGGATCAAAGTATTATAACCTTGTCTCACGTAGGATAAACTCTATCTTGAATTGCTCTCAAAGCTGCCCTCTCCTCAACTCAAATCATTCATAAAAAGGAAAGTGGAAGTGAAGGAAGAAAGCCAGCAAAAGCTCGAGTCCCCTCTCTTTCTGTTATGGAATTGGATAGTGACTCCTATTCAAAAGCAGGGGATTCTATAACAGCCGGATATGCCTATTTATGGTAGACTTTCAAAGCGGAGTTGCCCACTTCTTTAAGTAGCCCAGCCGAGAGTAAGATATACAAAAAGTCCTCCCTCGAGGAAGCTCCTGGGAATACCATTGGTAAGAATGAGGCCAAGCCAATCTCTCCTGTTGATGGTTCATAAGCACTGCTAGTCCCGTAGAAGCTGTTAATGGCATAGCCGTTGCAACAAGAGTAAGCGCTGTGATCTTTTCCGCTTCTAGTCTTTTAACAAGGCACTGATTGATCGGAGTTTGCCAGGCCAGGAGTTGAAAAATGAAAAGAAGCCCTGCTTACTTCCTCCTTTGCTACTACTATTGATATGGATTCCCTGGAAGGGAATATCTTTCCAGCCTCTTCAAACCTGGGAGTAACTCGTAAGTAAAGGCTAGTCTCCACCTTGCTACCGGTGGTGAAGCTTAACTAGTAGATCGCTCTCTAGCCTAGCACCGGAAAGTCACTTGGCTTTTAGGAGAAGGGATAGGAAATCTGAGGGAAAGGGTTGTAGCCGCCAACATAATCTTCTTTTATTCTGTCTACGAGTTCACAGCATCTCCCGGGCTGGAAAAAGATAAGGATGATAAAACCTGTTGCTGGAAGGCAAGTAAGGAAACTTAAGGGCTGCTGATTCAATTCACTAGCTAAGCTTGAAGTGGACTACGGGACATCTCAATATGAAACCACCAATGAATGAATAGCAGGAATGCAGGAAAGTGCTAAGCACAAGGTTACGTCTTGGTACTTGAAGGATCCTAAACCTGACCTCGCTTGGCTTATTTCAGTAGTACCATCTCCAGGACGAAGTGAGGCAGCTCGACCAAGAGAAGAGCAGCTGGCAGAACGAGGAGCAGCAAGAAATTGGCTGACAACATGGACAGCATAAGCAATATCGGGACGAAAAAAGGTTATATAAATAAGTCCCCCAGCGTCGGTAGGATGCACTGGAAGAGGTTTTTCGACTGGTCGATGGTTTCATGATTGATACATCTTATCTGATGCACCTTCTATATTAGAGTTGGGCTATCCAGTCACCCGATGCTCCAATCGATCTAGGGAAGGCGATGCGCTCAGTAAACTCGTATCAACTACTCGCCTTCTTTTTGAACTTCTAGCCCCTTCCTTTGTTGAGAAGACCGCACAAGAGAATATTCTTGGCTTTCGATAACTACCCAAGCCTTGTAAAAGCTAAATATTTCGAGCTGAAGTCAAGTCCTTACCTTAGTCAATATAAAGGCTAGGAATCAGTCTTCTCCTATGCCTACACTACTACAACCAAGACCTATATATTATATATATAAAGGGCAGGATCTTTCTCGTCTTGATTTTCTTTTTCTCTTATATCCCATCCTGATTTTTTTTCGGGGAGGACAGGCAAGAGTTCACAGGTAAGGATTCATAGACAGACAGCCTTTTCATCAATCAATTACCGGTCTATGTGAAAGAACGTCCCGCGCTAACGGTGGGCGTGGAGAAGAGACAGTTCTCCGTGCACCGGACACTTAGCTTACCGACATGGGAGTTACGTTGCTGCCAGTCATTGTTACGGATCGGCAAGGGACGAGTGGAGTAGGCAGCGAGTAGAGAAACGACAGGTAGTTTACTGAAAGAAAGAATTTCAGTCCGAAATCTTTTCATAGTCTGTGATTCTATTCTGCTTCTCCCAATGGGAGCCTTTACTAGTAAGGATTTGAACTGAAATGGATAGGAGAAAGAATCCACACGATATTCGGTAGCCGAAGTGACGGGAATCTAGGAATTACCCTGGCTTCGATGAAACTTACGATTTTATTCGATTTCTCCCCTATTCCTATTTACTCGATCCATTGTTCGTGAAATCTTAAGGTTCATAGTCCTTTAGCTCTTATGACAGTGGTTGACATTATGAAAGTGGTACCACGTTCCAGTAGTTTACACAGGTTGAATTATACAAGCAGGAAGAACCAAAGCGGGTGTAGATGCTCGTGAAGGAACTCTAGCAACTCTACTACCGCCTTTCCTACCACAAAGCGAACCCAACCGAAGTAAATTAATTAAGGTCTGGTAAGAATAAGAAAAAGGGCTATAAAGAATGTAATTTCTTCTTCCCCTGTTCCGGAGATAGATGTAGCCCTCTCTAAACCTAGCTGTTAGAGTTGCATTTGGGGGCAATATGCAAGCAACATTATCCCCGAATGGGTACTTGAACCCTTCTCCTGCAAGGTATAGAACAACTAAGGGTACTGGTCCTGCTCGCTTTGGTTCTGTGGTGACCAAGAAGCAGGAACTTGAGCTCAACCAGCCATTGATAATCACTTTTGTGGTCCCTAATCGGGATGGAGATTCCGGTCCGGTGTAGGGGACACCTTATTCATGATCTAGGGGTCAAATGTAGCCTGCGCTAAGCAGGGAGAGTTCCTCTTTGGTTCCATCTGTCCACATTCTTCCCTTACATCTAGGGGAATTCGTAGGTTATGCGGAGAAGCATTCAATTCGGAAATCAGAGAAGACTAATCAGTCTGAGCTCTCTGGATCAGTCAGTCATCAGTAGCGGTCTGTAATACTATTCCCAAGTAAGATTGAAATATGCAATAAGAGTCTCATGGAAGATGATTGCCTAGCAGAAGCAGCCCTTAATGCGCGTGATTATAGCGTATGCTCAGTTCCTACACACTACTCTACTCGGAAGGGATGCTGTACTCGCATCAAGAACATTTAGTCTCTTATAATTTATTATCCTTGAGAGATCGGCTCCCTATTTCCTCTATTCCATGGGGTTAACTTGAAAAGATGATGTGGAGTTTAAACTTTAACGTAATCGGTGCTGGAGACACTTTTTTCACTAGAAATTGGCATTGGAATTGTCTTTTTTCTTAATCAATTCTGTAGCACGGAGTCCATCAGTGGATAATATTATACTTGTTTATGCGCATGAACCTTAGTCAAGAATCATTCTACTAGTCAATTCGTTAGCTAATTCATCCTAGCCTTGAGCTTGCTTCCTTGACCGTATTCAAAAGCTTGCATTCTCGGCAATCACTCCTGTCCGGCTTGGCACACTCAACCGCTAATCCAAAGGAACCCAGGCTTTGCTTGATAAGACCGATCTACGGAATATGTGCTAGCCCCTCACTCCCTTAAAGACAGGAAATTGGCATTACTACTTGAACTATTGGAGTCAAAGAATGACCTCTTTCCCTTACTTCTTCTTCTTTTGTCTATGATGAACTTTCTTCACTTCAGCTTGCTAGCGCTTGGCCTGGATGACTACTAATTAAGCCGACCATTAATAACTAGTTCGAACACCAGTAGCGGTCTTATCCCTTATTTGATCATACTCCCCTTCCAAAGCAAAAGAATCGTTTTCGGCGGGACTTCCGATCTGCTTCTTTGAGAACCACTTTGAGCCGTTGTAACTCCTCTTGTCGAATTCTCAAGAGCTAAGAAAAGAGGAAACCACTGAACACTAAGCCAATCAATGATAGAATGGCGTCGTTAGCAATAGAAGAAGAATCGACTGCGGTTTGTTAATCAATAGGAGAAGATAGCCACGCACAGAAGTAGCTGCAATTGCTATTTCATTCCACTCTTCTAGCTCTGATCGTAAACGCTCTTCTTCCAATAGGAGTGATTCTTTGCCTTGACGCTGTGAGAGCTTCCGGTCCTTGAGTATAGTATGAGTACTCCTATCCGCTCTTGGGTTCATAACCGGTCCTATTGAATAAGATGGGGAATAACCTCTCCATCTTATGCCCTCTTTGAATAGGTTGTTCAAGAAGGGATTGCCCTAGGGAAAGGCTGGGAACATAACTTCAAGCTGGCAAAGGAACTTATGGCTTAGCCAAGACTTATTCCTTCTTTACGCCGATAACAGCGCATTCCATGTTCGATTCTTCTAATAGTGGAATTGGATTAACTGCCTCAACAGGAAAGAGGGCTTTGCAAAGAGACTAAAAGACTTCACTTCAATCGCTTCATTCAGTGCCTGATTGGTCTTTTGTCCATGCTTCCTTATGCGCTCCTCTTCCTAGCTTTCACGTGGCAAATGCTTTACTGAATTTGATGTCTTCAACAGGTTAAAATAATGAAAGCGCTCTTAGTGAGACAGTTGGGATTGAGCTTTTTCACTAAAGGACCGATTCTTGTTATTGCCAATTCCCAGTCCTCTAGGCCCAATAGACTGAAAGCAAGGAACTGAACTCAAATATGGGGAAGGAAAGGTAAGGCAATTTATATTGAGAGTTGTTCTTGTCGCGGAATAGGTTGCTTCAGAATGAGTTTTGAAAGAATAAGCTGTTCTCTTTCCTCTTGCTATCGAATCAGCAGCTAAGGTAGCACGAATACAAGCTATACAGACAGATCATGCTATCGCTCCAGCCTTTAGCTATTAAGGTGCGGAAGTAGATTCTACGACATTCAAGCAAGATCAGAACCGGCACAATTAGCCCTGAGATTCCTTGGGCGAGGAGCAGGAGGCAGTAAAGCGAAGCGGGCTTTCAAAGGCTAGAAGGGATATGTGATTGAATCAAGGCTAGCGCGCCATAGTAGAAGTCTGCTGCATCGAATGCTATTCTGTAATAATAAATAGGCTGCACATGATGGGGATGCTAGGAGGAATGCGCTCTTTGAAAGAATAGGCTCTGGGACTCCCTCAAAGGGAATGATGAGACAAAGATACTACCAGACCAGGATAAAGGAGAGAGAGATATCGAATTAAGAGAGATGTAAGGCAAGGAAGGAACTGCAAATAGCGTATAAGAATAAGAGAGAGTCAAACTGACTCTTTCCTTACCTTTCAAACATAGTTTGAGCGATTCCCCGCGTCTACGAATAGAAAAGGGTCTGAGGTATTAGGTAAGACATCAGTCTAGGGACTTCCTTTTTCAGAAGGAAGAGGGGCATGGGTGGACAAGACTTGGCAAGTAAGCGCGAAATGGACTCTCTTTTCAAGGGGCGAAGAGCAAAGAGACCATTCTCAAGTAAATGATTCCCGATGCCGGGCTACTATTGGTTTTGAATAATGGACATCTGAGACTCTTCTCTTGGCGCCTAAGAGATGTGGGACTTATGCCTTTCCGATATGTTCATTTTGAAAGAAGGAACTGTTGGAGGAATAAGTGCTCTTAGTACAAATGAACTAACATGACATATTAGCCACTGCTTACAAAGAGTAGCTGCCCCTGGTCTTTCTTTCGATTCGGGCATATCTCTCATATTCATATGAATCTAGAAATTCCCATTGAATGACCTGCTGAGATGATAAGAACCTTCGACGACACTAGCACAAAGCTCATGACATCTAGGAACTAGCGTTTAGGGCAATATCTGATCTTCGAGAATCCACCGCTCTTGCTGAGAATAGGATGGGCGGATGGACAGTGAGTCAATAGTCTAATAAATAGGCGATTAGGAAGGGAGAAAGAAGGTCTTTGCACAATCCCCTCTTTGAATATTTCCCTCTGTGAAGGACAACTGCTATTGTTAATGGACGAGGAGTAGGAGGGAAGAACGGAATTTATGCTAGTCTGTGAGAGAATGCCTTCTTACTCTTGGAGAATCAACTGAGAGTCTTTTCGACGAATCCACTGCTTGAGAATCTATTATGCAGAAACAAGAACGCCTAGAAGTAGAATTAATGAAGAATCCACTGACTAGAGGAAGGGGGGTAAAGGCATCAAAACTAACTAAAATCTTAGTTGGTATACCCTATACTCTTAGCTTTCAAGGTGCACTATTAAGGGAACAAAAGGCCCAGAAAGCGAAAAGTCAAAGGCTTCTGCTTCAGTCACTGGTTAAAAGAAAAGAAAGGAGAAAGCTCAACTCCGGCAATGGTGGTGTCTTTACTTAATAGGGAATTTCTTAGCCCGATTACTCCTGCAAGAACTGAATCCCATAAAAAGAAAGCCAAAGCTTGCCCCACATTACGTAGGGCTACGGCTCCATCGACGACAGCTTGTGGTCAAAGTTCGCAGCAAAGCAGAAAACTCAACCTTCCAACGAAGTCATATCCGTACTTTTACCTCCCTTTTTGAACACGTTTTTCTTCTTCTGTTTTGGTCCATCTAGTCACCCTTTCTGATCTCCTTTGGCACTAGCCTCATAAAGGCTTTGTCCACTAGCGCCATTCCCCTTATGGGCACCAAGAAGCAAGTCCTGTAGTGAAAGTTCTCCCTTTTCTAGCTCAGCTGATTGAACTACTTCCACTGCAATTTCATCAGATCTTATCCTAGACGGTCTTTCTGTGGTCCGGTTGCCATCAGTTCGGTTACAGTAGCCCGCTTCCCGAGAGAAGGGGTTCCCAAGGACTTCTTTTTGGTGGGGGGAAGAAAGCGATAAGAGCCAGTGACGGTTCTTGTTCGTAGAGTTGCATGAAAAGTCTAGTCTATGGGGTTCATTTCACACGTAAGGGGAACAAAACAAGCTGAACTGGGGCCGGAAATAGAGAACCAAGCCCCCTTTTCTATTAGAAAGAAAGGAACGGATGAAGCAAATTGTTCAATTCGAACATTTGGCGTGAGGGAGCAAGATGATAGAGAATTAAAGCCTTCACTCTACCCTCTTAGAAAGAGAGGAATACTGGACCCCGTTGTTAGCGACCATTGTGATCATTAGAAAATGGGCTTCCCCTCCTAGCGTAACGTAAGGAATGACTTATTGATAAGCGCTTTCTAAGCGATTTCCATCTTTCCTTTTCTGGTTGAGTCTTCTTGAAAGCAATTGTAGCTGCGTAAGCTTCAGCCGAATCCGAATACAGAGCTATTCTGCGACTGAGACTTTTGCTTGATACCCGGGTTCAAAGAGCACAAACCCAATCTCAATGAAGTAACCAATAGAGATGTGGAATTCGCTTACACAAGGAAAGCTCTAAACCTAGCTTAAGCTTAATAAACTCCTTAACCCATTGGAAACTCTCTTTGAGACTCATTATCTGTTATATACGACAGGCTAATTAAGTCCTTAAATAGCTTTCAGATATCAAGGAGTCTTTCCTTACTTCCTTACACAAAACGGTTATGTTGTTATGCTGCTCGTGCAATCAAAACTTAGAATAGAAAAAAAAGATTTCCTGTTATCGGCGTAAGGACTGCTTTCGATGGCAATCCTTTCTGCGCATGAATCCCCGGCGAAAGAAGGAAGGTTTTTTTTCCTGAAAGCTTAGTATGATAATGATAAGATAGTTTTCCAACTTTCCCAACTCCTTCTTCCGAGATGTCTTCTTCACTGGCCAGGCAAGGGATAGAGTCTTCCTTCTCGAGTATATCTCATTAATGGGAGGGTCAACTGAACACTCAATTTATTTGAATAAAGCAGCTTCACATGTGTGATCTTTCGCTCATGATTCAGTACCGAGAGCTCCTTTCTTCAATGTAGCACTGGAAGGGGTGGTTGGGCTGGATTAAGCTAAGCTCCTCGGGCAAGTAGTCTAGTCCCTTGATCCGGTGGTGAGGTTGGAAAGGGCTTAGAACAGCTTTCTGAATTTCGAAAGAGTAACCTTTCCACCATTCCCTATTCTAGCCTCAGCTTTTGCTTTAGCTCATTCTCTTGTTGTTATGTCTTAGATTCTACGGATCTTTCTCTTGATGCCCTATCTCTTCCTACTCCATAGGAAGGATAAATAGAGCGATAAAATCCCCTGCCCCCTATCTCTCATTGGTAGTTGGTAAAAAAACCCATGTCTCGGCATATAACTGCAAAAGTGGCTTCTGTCTCGGCATATAACTGCAAAAGTGGCTTCACTCTCTTTGCCCCCCTCTTCAGTCAATGCTTTGGCCTTCGTCTCTTTTGCCCTTTTTTGTGACCAGTTTTGTATGTTAGCGCGGGGGTTATTATTATACTTTGGTTACATTAAAAGAAAACTAACAGAAAGAAAAAAAGAGCAGCCAAAACAAAGATGCCACTCTACTTACATAGCACAGCCCCTAGGATATGAAACCCCAATCTTATCAGCATCTAATTGAGCCCTCACAACAACTGGTGAAGTTTCCCACACCTGCATGTCCACCTGGAGCGACATACCCCAATTTGCAAGTATATCAGCACAAGAATTCCCCTCTCGAAGCACATGTTGAATGGAGACCTTCCACGGTTTCTTTAAAAAGGTCCTACAATCTGTGCTATCAAGGCTCGATGATGGTCCAAACCAATATCAGCTTTGAGGATTTTATGGATAGCTAATAATGAATCTCTTTCTATAACAATCTCTCTACAGTCCGCTATCTGAAGTGCAAAACGGATAGCTTTTAGTTCAGCCCCAATAGCTGAATCAATGCCCGCATTCCCAGCAAAGCCAACCAATTACCACAAATGTCTCTCCAAAGTCCGCTAAAACCAGCAGCCCCAGGACAACCTTTAGCACATCCATCCGTGTTCAATTTGACATCCGAACTAGGAGGATTCCATGAGATGAGATGACAACGCATAAGCGGAAGTTGTTGCTGCACCTTTATACTAACCTGGCCTTCAGATATTCTTTGGTAGACCTCACGGCCATAAGCAATGATAACAGCAGATGTGTCATAGGGAACTGCATTCTGAGGTTGAAATAGCTCACAGTTCCGCCACTTCCAAATGTGGCACAATGCCGATATGAACACAAACTGATAAGGGCACCTGGAATATGACAAAAAGGAAGTATTTAAACACCCCAAACGAATCGAATCCATGAACGAGCTAGCAGCATGGCCCAACTCACTTTCCTTGGAATACAAATCCAACCAGACCTGATGAGCTCGAGGACACTGCTTGAATACATGCTCCAGTCTTTCAAGAGATTGATTACATCGGGAACAAGTACCAATCTGACACAAATACCTCCTTAAACGCTGCTCATTGGTAAGCAGCCGGTTCCAACACAACAACCACAAGAAGGACTTCCATCTTGGTAGAACGGAAAGTCGCCAAATCCACATCCAATTGCTGTTGTGTTGAAAATCATAGCCTTTAAAAACGAAATATGCTGACTTTACAGAGAAATTTCCAGTCGTTCCTGCCCACGTGAGAGTGTCAGGAAAATCAATTGTATGCGATACAGTTTGTCCTCTCAGGACGTTGCATAAATACTGTGAAAGTTTGCCCTGAATAAGAGACCAGTTCCGGCCTCCCATAGGTGTCAAATAATCTCTAACAGTCCATTGCTTCTCCTCCTCAGGAACATTTAATTCTCACGCGATAAAAAAAAAAGGCTCGTGAAGAGTCCATTTGTCCAGCCAGAAACGTATAGACTCTCCATTCCCAACACTCCACTGTAATCCCAACAAGATAATATCTCGCCCACGAAGGATTGAAGCCCATGTTGAAGACATTCCAACTTTAGGAACGGCTGAAAACAGATCCTGATTATGAGGATACTTGGTACTGAAGACCTGGACCCATAATTTCTTCTGCTCATGCAACATGCTCCAGTTTAGCTTGGCAAGTAATGCTAGATTCATATCCCTGGTCTTCCTTAATCCTAAGCCCCCATTGCTTTCGGTTGACAAACTTTGTCCCAACTCAATAAATGCGGTTTCTTCTGAGAATCAGAGCAGCCCCACAAGAAGTCCCTATTTAGTTTATCCAAAGAATCCAAGACTGTTGTGGGTAGATAAGTAGTATGCATCGTGTATACTGGGATTGACTGAGTCACAGACTGAATCAACGTAGCCCTGCCTTCCAGAGATAGGCAGTTTGCCTTCCATCCCGCTAACTTAGTCTGGACTCTACTTACAATATCAGCATAAAGATTACTGCGTCTGCCATCAGGAATAATAGGCACCCAAAAATTTATTCCAAGATCAGTCACCTTAGAAAAACCACAATATGAACTAATAGATGCTGATATTTCCCTTGGGACATTAAGGGAGAAATCTATCTTGGACTTAGCTGGGTTAATTCGTTGGCCTGAGCTTGCACAAAAGCTGCTTACAATAGAATAGTATGAATACACCGAATTTGAGCAAGTGAAGCTTTAGCAAATAGAAGCAGGTCTAAAGTGAAAGTTAAGTCTTTAAGATCGAAAGCCAAATCAAAAGTCTCTCTGCTGCAGTGAAAGTCCTTCTTTGAGACTGTCTCATTGAATAGCCCCAGATTCAGAGTGAGTGAGAGTGACGGATGAGTCACTGAGGTAACTAGCTGTACTGCGTAACGAACATTTTCTCAGTTAGTGAAGGAGAATAGTAGGGATGCATTCCGCTGGATTTGGTAATTGCTCTAACTTAGTCTCTTGGGATTCGATTCGGGATTCTTCCCCGTAACCCATAGAAGGAGTTTGTTCCAATTGAATACGAAACCCGAAAATTCTCTTTTTTCACAAAAACAAAAGGACGGTCATTTTCATTTGTCTTTTCTTTCTAGCGATTTCCCGTACTATAAGAGAAGTGAGTGGCTGATAAGCGGTTCCAACCAACGATTGGGCCTGTGGGATTCATTCTATCTAATTATCATTGGGATTGACATTTCTAGTAGTCGTTAGGAAGGCAAGTGAAGGGAATTCCTTTCTATAAAGAGCTTTGTACCGAGTAATAAGGTGGAGTTTTGGCTAGATCAGACTCCTTACTGAAATCCTTTGCCCCTTAGTCAGATAAAACTTTCCTTCCTTGGCCGAAAGATTCTATGCTTTCAAGCAAACGATTCCTTCCATCAATGAATGTACTTGCTAAAAGCACTCCAATAAGCCTACCATTCCGATGCCATATAACAGATTTTCCTGAAATCCCTACCTACGCAGGGAATGATTTCATACTACCACACGCTCATTCAATCACTTCTTACCTTCGGATTCCACTATCGAAAGCAGTAAATGGACATGGACATATCTCAAAGGCCTTTAAGTTATGGTTCCAAATCACAAACAACGAAGCGGAGTACGAGGCTCTCATCGCGGGCCTCAATGCCGCCATTAACCTGGATGTCCACTATCTCAGGGTTACCGGGGACTCTCTACTTGTAATCAGTCAAGTGACAGGTGAATGGCAGGTGAAGGAACCACAACTCATTCCATATGCCAACTATGTCAAGTAAATGCTGAAGGAATTTTAAGATGTCACCTTTATCCCCGAGGAGTGTGGTGGGTTTACTCCTCTATCAACATGCGAGCTTGATTGAAAAGTTTCCTTTTAGAAAAAGGTCTTCCGATAGATGAGAAGACTCGGTTAAAGCATCCGACTAAGCAAGTATAGCTGACCCAGCTTGAAAGGACGGCTGAGATGACGAGGGGACGTTGGGAGTAGAAAATCCGATTCCTTCGCGCTCATTCATTTATTCCGCTACCAGGGGGATCTTGGTCGGTCGGGCAGCTCCAAAAATCATCATTATGGATAATGACTATGGAAACGACTGGGGACTAGTCGGGTATGATAACTAATGGAGATAGCCTTCTTCTTTCTGCTGACTAATCACGGATTCAGAGCTAAAGAAGGTTGAGTCCTCTTATTTGCTAATAAAAGAGCTAGTTTGTCAATCTTCTCTCTGCCAGTCGTCTACCGCAAGATCTTTATAAAAAAAAAAAAAATTACCTTAGCCTTTTTCTCTTCCCAAGGTCAGCGGTCTTTCTGATAGTGTTCTTTTGCCTTTGACAAAGAGGGGAAGGTTCAGGACCAAGTCAGCCTATCTTTCCCTCTTGCCGGACATGGATGATACGAGAGTTAATTTGAAAGGGTGACGGAGGGTGAGTGTTAACGATCTAAATGCTCATCCTTTTTTTGCTTAGCTATACAAGATCTTCTTCTCACTCATTATCTCAGATAAATGATATTCATGCAGGTTCTTTTCCTCTTCTTTGTTCTTTGCGAGAGTGACTAGGAAACCTACCTTCATCCCCTCGATTCAGTCAGGGGATAGCTCTCTGGATCCTAATGGCATTTTCATGGATGAGTCTAGATCGCTGATCTCTACTAACTGGGAGTGTCCGATTCCTCATACCTTTCTTCAGGGCAAGAATGGGGCTGATAAGTTGGCTAAGGTGGGAGTGAAGTCGAGCACAGCCTTTGTCTTCTTTCGCTACCCTACTCCTCCGCTTCAGTCTCTTCTTATTGATGAATGTCTTGGGCTGACTGATCAGCTATTTAGTCTAATTGGCCCCGCTCCGCGCCTTTTACTTTTAGTTTGAATGCAGAATTCAAAGGAATCCCTTCTATTCTTTTGTTTTGTTGAACCCTCGTAGAAGGAGAGCCACCTTCCAATACTTCTTATACGAGTGCTAAGATGGAAGATTTAGCTTTCTCGATTTTAGACGATGTGCTTCTAATACCCCTATTGGCTTAGTTCTGTGTGGTCGAATCCTGACACTCTCCTCCAAAGTCTTTCTATTAAGTCTTTGTAATTCCGTTAAGACATCCCGGCCCTTTGATGGAAGCTCTTACCCAAGACTACTTTCTTCCATGTGCTTGTTGATTGGGTATGGAGCTACTAGGATAGTTGGAAACTGATTGAGGCAGTTGATCCAAAGTTGAAAGAGACGTTTAATGCAGTGGAGATGCAGAGGATGCTTATGGTGGGACTTTACTGTGTTCACCCAGTCATATTTGTCTTGGTTGTCAACTGGGGAAGCACACCAAAATCCCACTTTCTCCACGCAATAAAAGAGCTGACCATTTTTTTGAATTTCTCTATGCTGATGTCTGGGGTCCTGCACCTTCTTCTTCTTTATCTGGTTCACGTTATGTTGTTGTTTTTATTGTTACAGTAGATATACATGGTTCTTTTTTCTTCGTGCCAAATCTTAAGTTTTTTATCTTTTTTGAACCTTTCACTTATAACCAAGTTTGAGAAAGCCATAACATTTTTCAGAAGTGATGGTGGTTGAGAGTTTACTTCTAACAGCTTTAATGAGTATTGTGTGCAGCATTGAATTCAACAAAAATTCTTTGGACATAAGCTTTTCATACGGCTGTTATTGTTATCAATAACCAACTTACACCACTTCTAAATCACAGGTCTCCCTATGAAATCCTACATGGTGCTCCACCAGCTTATTCATCTCTCCGGGCCTTTGGATGTTTATGCTACGTCCACATCTCGAAGTCTATTCATCACAAATTGGAGGTTGATTGCTGCATCTTTCTCGGGTACAGTGATGATCATAAAGGCTTCCGATGCTTCTCTCTGTGCCGTCGTCGAGTTTTCATTTCTCGCCATGTCCCATTTGATGAAGCAACTCTATATGATCCATCTTAGAAAGTGCCTCAATTTGAAAAGTGCCACAGATGCTGCCCACCGTTACGTTAATGACTCTATCCACCTCGGTTAGGTAATATAGATAGTAAGAAAGCCACTCTGATATCCTATATAACTAACCAAGTTCCATACCTTTTCTTTCCCATGTCTATCGCCTAAACAAGGGTGAAAAAGCTAGTACAAATACTGGTAATCCAGCCATGTCAACACCCCCAAGAAGAGAAGAGCAGCCAATCCTTAAAGAGGACCGGGGAAGGAATCTCGTATGGGAACTCCGACCTATAGTTTAACAACTAAAAGAATAATTATCAAAGGGTATCTCTTATCGCGAAAGCATCCAAATTGGCTCAGTTACTTGCTTCTAGACAAGAACCTAGCTTTCAGCCAACGTCTGATGGCCAGAAGAGAACTCCGCCACCCAGAATAGCTGAACCAATAAAGGCGAAGACTAAACTGTCTACAGTATCTAAGAAGGAAGCATATAGACAACAACAGAAAAAAAGTCCTTTTCTCTGGAGTGGTTCGAAAATCAAGCCTGTGAAAGCATCCTTCCCAAATGCCAAATTCAAGAGTCCCGGAATCAGAAGCGAGAGATTCATCCCTTTCTTTCTCACAGTCGCTTCATAAGCATAAGTGGCTTCCTCTGTCGAACCGTATCTGGAAGTTGAAAACTCGAATCCCAGTCCGAAAGACGAAGAATTCTTTCATCCCACGTATATGAACGGAATATCTGTGACACAGCTACCTTGTTCACCGAGGTACCATTCCCTTCCATCAAAAGGGCAAGGGCAGCGAACCATAAGCAAGGAGTCCTAGAGGATAGAATCTCTCTTTTCCTCACACCTACGTTAGGGACACGTCTTCACTGGCTTCATGGCCAACTTCAGTCATGAGATTCAAGGCAAGATTGATGTCGATGCCGAGCGGAACCCTCTTTTTGTGAAATGCGGATGCAGTGGTCGATTGCCTAGCAAAAGACTTTTTTGAGTTTGAGCGTTGGATCAGAAAAGACCTAAGAAGAATAGAATGCACTTTTTCACCTCTTGAAAAGTTCTATTAGGTTCTTAGTAGCAGTCTTCGACCTTTTCTTCTTTTTAGTTCCTCCCAGATACATGGCTTACATACCCGGCTCAACATTCTTGGAAAACAATCGAATCGAGGGTTCGGAGGAGAATTGGCCATTCAATCTTGTAAACTAATCGAGACCGAAATTGGAAAAAGAGATACGAACGGAGAGGAATAACCAATCGATGAAAGAACATGAAACCATTCTGTTTCAATAGAGATACGAGAAAGGGTTGGGGGCAATAAAGTAGGTGAAGTGGTTGGATTTTGCGAGCTGTTCCAACCACTGCTGGATGTGATTCCAAGAGCCGAACGAGAATGAATACCACACAGAAGAGTCAAGACCAGGCTCCCTAATGAAATGTTTAACCAATCCATTCCGGATCTACCGAATTGGTACGGAAGTTGTAAGATGGGAAAACCACGGAAAACACAACTTATTTGAATAACCCAGTGACCTACCAATTGTAGAAGTAGGATCTTTGGCAAGCAATAAGCACTTAAATAATACAATTCGAGTGTACCATCTTCTTTCTCATTTCGAGGAAAAGGTGCGGGAGGAAAAGGAAACAACGGAGGGATCCGAATCAGACCTAAATGGGAATGACATGAAAAGTCTTTTTCAAAACCTAGCATTAAGGGCGTTATGATGATATACGAGAGGAATGAAGAAAAACTCGTGATTGGTGTGGAGGAGAAGATCTGTTTATGATATAGTTCAAGAAAGAGTCGTCTCATTTCCTTACTTCTTCGTTCTTTCGAATTCATTCACTTCAAGGCTGGTTCTGAACGCCGCGTACTTTGGGACCTTCTTTCTCACTGTACCATCTTTACTTGAATGAAGAACGAACTGAAAAAAAGATAGAACTCTTTCTTTTTGAAATCAGTGTCAAGTGATGCTGATCTGTTCTCCTACGAGAATTGAAGTGCGAATTCCAGTTCTTGTTTAATCGGAAGACCCTTGACTCTATTTCCTATTTCTATTTCTCGTGTAATAACAGACTTCTTTCCATTAGGTAGGCGGAGCAGCAGTGCCTTCAAGCGGTGGAAAGCAAGCCGTGAAGAAGGACCTATCCTATCATGCTTCGCCAGCACCCAATAAGGACCACAAAGAGAAAGCAAACCCTCGGTCAATCGAAGCACGGCTAACCATGTCGTGAACAGAGTTCCGAGTCGCTAAGAGAGAGCTTATCCACTACATCTACATAAGGCTTTAAGAGGAGCAATTCCCTGTGTTAGCAGAACTGGGATAGCTTCGTAGAAGGAAAAAAGCGTTCAGGCGCTGTTCTCAAGTCTAGTTGACGAAGCCGAGAGAGAAAGAGATTCATACTGACCGGTAGGCAAATCGTACGGTATTAAGACAGGAAAGTAATTGATAGCGGTACACTGAACACAAAAAAATCTCTTTGATGGACAGTCACTATGTTGAGAGGATTGGTTCGACAAGTAGCACTGAATCTACTAGAAGTAGTGAGTGTTATTATATAAAATATAAGTTGACTCGCTTAATAGAACAGAGTGAACAAAGCGTAGCGGAGTGAACAGAGAAATGGTTGAATTAGATAGCTCTCTCTATGTCCTTGTTATGTTTCCTAGGTATATTTTTTTACCGGTCGAAGTTCCGTACATCTGCCAGTCAGTCATAGGCACCACCTTTAGTCAGTATTCAGGATTCCATTCTTGATTGATGTACCTACTATTGAAGTTCCTTCCGCCGACCTTTCCCTTGTTCCTATCTGATCCTTTTTAGAGGCTAGCTGTAATCGCTTGCATGTGGGTCTCTCTTACGTAGCAAGCAAAAAAAGAACTCTCATGCGAGGTGCCAATCAAGTAGCGTGAAAGCGATACAGTAAGCGGACAGTCCCAAATCCCTCCGGTCCATGTGAACTCGGTGATTAGACGTTGAGCGGAGCTCTTCCTGTGGCCCAGGTTAGGGAATGTTAATTCTAAAGGAGAGAAAGAAGATACGAGAAGAGGGTGGATAGACAGATTGATTCGTTAGAGTCTGAGGTTGTAAGGCTTACTTAGGTAAGACTTCTTCCTTCTCCCCTTCTTCCGGATGAAAGAGCTGCTTCTTCTTAAACAGATCCTTCCTAACCGAAAGAATTGAATCCGGTAAGGAATGAAAGGAAGAGAGGGAGAGGCCGTTTTAAATAAAGAAAGATAAGAAGTGTCACTGTATCCCGTCAACCAGGAGCCCTTGTTGGTGTAAGCGTAACCGGTCTTACTGCTATCGAATTGAGTTATTGAATCTTTCCGCTACTCCTTTCTTGGTTCGTACCAGGGGAATTCTCTAAGGAGTTCGTTCATTTCCCCTGAATCAAGGCTAGGCTAGTCCCTTAGAAAAATCTTCCTGCGGGCTAATTTCTTTTGTATCCTTTCGTTCTTCTTGCAATTGCAAGAACCTAGGCCCTTGATAGGCAAGCACGAGATGAAGAAGCTTCAAGTGCAGATAGTTCAATGCCAGTTTGGGGAAAAATTGGTTAGGGAAAGAACATCATTCATTCTTATGCTAACCATTCCTTCACTTCAGACAGAAATTAGGCGTGCTCTTGTTCCAAAAACACATAATAGCAGCCAATAGGGGGTAATCAAATATATAAGATAAGGAAAGAGTGGGGGGTTGGATAGCCTCATAAATCCTTAAATTCCTCCTTTCCAATTTCTTGCTAACCCAATTTTTCAAACCCTGATCTGGGCGATGGCCATCCTTTGATGAGATTGCCTTCTTTTTTTTTTTACCATTTCCCCAAGAAGTGAGTTGAGGGATGAGGGATAAACTTTTCTAACCCTAACCTCTTCAATAAAACCCTTCCCTTCCTGAGTTGAGTATTGGATCGAAAGTATGGACCCATCTTAAACAGACGTCCATCTTGTGTTGAAGGGCTCAGTAATTCATATGATGATTTGTAAAGCTCTTGTAATTTCTCATTCACTTCACCTTCACGGGATGGAAATGCTTGGATGGTGAGACAATCGCCAGCCAAAACAAAGCTGGTTTGATGGAGGAATCCGCCATGGTTTGAATTTGATTTCGCTTCAGGAAACTGAATTAAGGCAAATAAGAAGAGGGAAAAACCAGAGTGTAATGGAGACAAGGAAGAAAATAGAGATCTGGAAGATAAAGAACAAAAGGCAAATTGAGTTCTTGCCTTGTTTGAGATTTCTAGAAAAAAGAGGTAAAGATTGTAATTACAATAGTCAGATGCGGAGATTAGGTTGTTCTTCCTTTAGGCCAATTAAACTGAAGGGAAGTAAGTCATTAGACTATTCCGATTATTCAACCATTTCTTTCTTTAATTGCGTATGAGTCCTCTAGTTCTTCTCGCAGGAACGGATTAACCTGACTGCCACTCGCATTAGGGAAGGAAATAGCCTTTTTTCCAATAAGACGGGGTTCCCAGCACAAAATCAAAATAGGGTTGAAGTTTCAGTGAGAATGTCCTGCTTGACAAAAGAATTGGACAAATCAAGTGTGTACAGTTAGGAGAATGTCATTTTGCTAGGAAGACGATCTTTAGCAGAGGCTTTTCGACCAGTTACTATCCGAGCAGGGAGAATAGTCTAAGAAGAGTCAACTGCCAGAACAGGTTTCACAGTTAAGAAAGGTAAAGATTCATCCCCTGTTCTTGTTCGAGAATCCGCAGCAATAGATGAGACTGTTGGGATTGAGCTTTCCTTTTTGGAAGCTCTCTCTGGTAGTAGTGAGTGTAGCTTACTTTCCGTAGTGAGCTATTGATCTCAAGCTCTGGTAAGTCTTAGGGAAGCTAGAACTTCTCCAACTAGCAAAAGCTGTGTAGGCTTAGTCTTATTCTACAACTTAAAGGGCTTATCCTTATTTCGTATTTTGACAAAGCAGCCTCTTAACACCTTAGCTCGTTATGGCCCCAACTGGAAGAAAGTTGGAAGAGAAGTGAGCTCGTCTGTATCCACAACAAAAGGAACTCGAAGGAATTGATCTTTGCTCTCATATTCCTGAACCGACATCTCCGACTTTCAATCGATCCCCGTCTTTCTACTTTAAAAGGGCCACTACTAAGAGACAAGCAAGGATTCTTCCCTAGGGTAATACTTCCAATCCTATCGCATATGTAACAATTCCTCCAAGGCAATCAGGACAATAGGGAGGAGAATATATTACCAACAGATAGATCATAAGATCTTAACTAGTGAAAGAGATATACAATCTTACTGAAAGCTCGCCTTGATATTCATGTGCAAGATAGATTGCGTAGATCCCTGGGGAATTCTATCTCTCATGGAAAAGCTATTTATTATACATAGCAACTTTCGCCACTGATGAGAAATCCCTTCTCTTTTTCGGAAAAGAATGTAGAATATATGGGGGTTCGGTGCCTGTCGGTTTCGAAGCGACGAGAACCCTAGTTTCGTTTATTGTCAAGTTTTTGAGGCAAAAAAAAGGAAGCCTGCTTTAGCATTTCTTCAACCCATTCAGTTTCGCGAATAGCCAATCCCATTTTTTCTACGAAAGGTAGACCTCTTTTCTAAGATTGGAATCATCTTCCACACGACCAAGGAAGTTTAGAAAGGTCTTTAAGAATCGATTCTCTCACCCTAGAAGTAGAAGGATCCGGAGGCAGTGTGTAATGGTAATCAAATTCAAAACACTGACGACCTTGTACTTGATCGGGGCATGCCCTTTTCTTTTCACCAAGGGATTCCTTTGATCCGACCTATAAGACGCTTCCTACTTTGACTTTTCTGTTGGGTTCACTCTTCCAATTCTGTCGACTCGTCTTTGTCGTAAAGCATTGCACTGAGTTAGGTTTACCTAAGGAATATTAGTTGGCCGGATTTCAGTTTTGACTTGTCTTGTCGGCACTCATGCTGGTGGTGAACAGTTTTCCCAAGCAAGGGCTGGCTGAGAGAAAGCATTAGGAATGCTAGATTCTACCTAAGGTAAGGATAAAAACTTAGCATCATTCCTTTCCTT